AGTGATCTTCCCTCTCTCCTTCCCTGAAGTCAGTCTGCCCAGTCAGTCACTCCTTCTATGCCAGTTAGTCAGTCAGTCGTTCTTTCCTATCTGTTAGCAGTTGCTGCCAAAAAGACGGGGTTTTCATGGAAGGTTTGAAGGCAGAATCCACAGCTATTGAATCAACTGTGGGACTTGAGCTAGTTGGCATATCTTAACTTTTTGAATCTTCCTCTATAGCATCCGATTACTGATTCTTAAACTGACACAAAGGAGATAGAAGAACATCTTTGCACTGTATTCGCGACAGAAGGGCTTTGTGCAAGTGAAGAAGAAGCAAAGAATGCCCTCTTGCAGATGAAGTGAAATGGATGGCATCGAATTCAAATTAAAGGCTGTTGTCGGCATTTCCGCTCTTTGCATGTTAGCATTTTTACCTGACCCTTCGTCACTGCTTTCTGATCATGTGGATGCCGCTCTTAGAGAATCCGCGAAAGGAAAGGACACTGTGAGGGAGAGGGTTCTTAAGAAGCTGCACATGAAGCTGTGGGACTTGAAGGAATAGAATGCCCCATTAGAATGGGCAGGGACAGTCGATCATTGGCTTAATTGCCTGGGTTTTGGGACTATAATATCAAAAATTCCCGGTATTTCGTCGTGAAAGTGTCACATTTTTATTTAACTTATTAAAGGAAAGAGCCGAATGGACAAAATTCCCGGGTTTTCATGTCCCACCCACTCGTAGATAGCATAGTCTCGTACCTTTCCTGGGATTGGCTTTGGTAGTAGTAATGCTGTGGGCTAGCTTGGCTTAGATGGCCTTGCTCCTTTACTGAAAGCTAATAGTCCTTTTGAATTGAGAAGAGGTTAGCCTTAACCCGTTAAGAAACTTTCTTAATTAAGTATCCCATCTGTTCCTTAGTGAAAGCGTGAAAGGAAAGCTCAATCCTAAATGTCTCATCTCAAAAAAGAGTGAATTCTCGAGCTGGCTAAGAGCCTATTCTATTCTAGGATAAACCAAAAGATCGAATTCTTCTACGAGTTGCTCCCTTTTTCGATCTATCCCTGCTAAAGAAAGACCAGTGACTGCTACTCCTATTCCTTGCCTTACTAATTGTGAAATCATTCTCTTGCTCACATGCAGCTGCTTCAATATTCAATAGCACCGGATACTTTCACAGCAGCGGATATGGTTATTCCTCGAACAGCGCTTATTGCAAAGAGCCTGGGTTTGACCACTGCTTCATCATTTGCCCACTTCTCTTCCTAAGATGCACACTAGATGGGACATTAGCGCTTTTCTTTATTACTTTCGCTACGCCCCTGTGCTAAACCTCGGAACAGAAAGAGGATCTCCGCCTTCAATGCACTTTTTTACATAAATCTTTTTTTGCTTAAGCTTAACATTGGGGCTCGCAGGGATAAGTAATACAACTCTCACAGTCTCGGCTGGATCGAAGACAGAAAGAAGGGCTTATTCCAGCATTCCTTTCTATGATAACTTAACTGGCTTACAAGCCAGGGGTTATCTAATTTATAGAGCTAAATAATTTAGCCTGCCTGAGAAGTCAACTAGCCTTTTCCCTTGCCTGCTCTAGACGCCTTTGATCAAACTAGCCCTCTTTATTACCTATTCGATGCATATCCTCCCTCACCAGAAAAAGAAAATCAATCTATCTCTAGCTTGCTTGCGTAAGAAAATCTCCTAAGCTAGTTGCAACTACCACTCGTGATACAATGCAAAGGAAGATATAGAGTGTGACGGGAAAGCTAAAAAAAAATTGTAATAGATTCTCTTTTGGGGAGAAAGCCCTAATATAATAGCTTTTTTGATAGAACGCCTCCTTCTTTTTTGAAATTCAAGTACTTAGGATTGAACATTGACTAAGAACTGCCACTTCAACTGGAGGGGCTATAAAAGGACCTTTTAGAAAGAAAACTTATTTTGGCCGGGAGAGAAGAGCTTTCTTACGTACTTCATTCACTCAAATAATGCTTAAGAACTGGAAAGCAAAAAAAGATATCAGATGCTCTACTTTCTAAAAGAAAGTATGCCCATGCCTACTTCCTCTTTGCTTTATGTATTGCCTACTTCTCTTTTTGTAATCCCTGTTTTCATTTCTTCTTTTTGATAACCCTTTTGTGTGTGTGTGTAAAGGCTTTCAAACTCACTTGAAAAGACTCCATACATGGAGAACTTAAAGCCGATAACTCCAGGCTATATGCTGGCCTTAGACAAGCGGGCCTTATACACGTTATATGGAAAATCTAGTCCGAGTCAAGCCCAAGACCTGGCCCTTAGTAAGATGGGAAGTGGAAATACGCATTTTTAAAAAAGCTTTTCAATACTTCTTCCTCCTGGGGAGAGATAGTACAGCTACCCCATTCTCAATAATCCCTCCTGCCTTTGGAGGCTTTAAAACTCGCCTGATGCATTAGCAGCCCAGCTTTCTTTCCTCCTTTCCTTTCCTTTGATTTGACTTGCTAATTAAGAGATTTTCTGGCCTTGCTACAAGCATTAAAGTGCTTAATAAATATAAGAACTGTTAATACATATAGATAAGAACCATAACAGGATTTCTCACTGGAAGGCTGGGACAGGATCTCAAAGCCCAGGGCCAGAAAGAAGTACTTTCCATGATCTTTCACTGCAATTCCAACTTCTACTCGATCGAAGGCATAAGGAATTGCAGGAGATGTAAGGTACACATATACCTTATCTTTATTCTGCGATTGAATAGGCAACAAAGACTACTTATCCATAGGCAACTACTAGTACTCCAACCCTGTAAATGGAAGGCAAAGCACTAGCAGGAAGGACTCCAACTCCCTCTGGAATCGGAGGAAACTAGCAAGATGCTAACTCAAAAAAGTCCAATACATATAAGAAAGCTGAAGCTAGCCACTAAGATGCTAACAGGCACAAGTAAGATGTAATAGATTATCAATTCCTTGTTTGCTCACAGGAGAGATTGCCCTTGAACCTGCTATTTCTGCTGGATTGAAAGCTGATTTCGTAAGGTAAGAAATAGGAACTTACACTAAAACTCCAACTGGCAATCGAACTGCTGATATCCTGCCTTGCCCATTTGATCAAGACTTTCCTAAAATGGATTGGGAAATGGATTAATTATTAGCATAACCAACCGGACAATGAGTTTTTTGAATTCCCCAGAACTAGAGGGCAAGCGCTAGTGCTTTTGCTCAGACAGCCTTTCCTACCGAGGTGAGTAAGCTAGAGCTCCCTCCTTTATTCCATTCTTCGTTCCTTCCTACTGGTAGGGGCATTTCCCTAAAATCAATCCTAAACTGCTATTGTATTGATAGTACGAGCATAAATAGCTGTTTCCGCCCTTTGGTTTAGCTGATAGAGACTATTCAATTAACCCATTTCTTAGTTCTTTCCGCAAGAAGAACGTAGACGCTATTTGCTGCACCAGCGCTTGATAGGAGAAAGAAAGTCCCATATTACCGAGTAGGACTTCTCTTCGCTCTTTGTCTGGCCATGGTCAATCAAATTCTCATTCTTGAATTGCATTTCCCGGTGAAAGGGGCTTACTTCTAACGGTTAAGATAATAATTATATATATAATAAGGAATCGATCTTTCTAGAGGTATTTGCTCCACCCCGAATTCGTAACCTCTTCAACAACCTTTCCCTTCACCCACATAACCGGCATATCCATAAACAGGTGGTTCAAAGACGCTGCCGCAGTGCTTATCCATTGATCCACACCCCCGGCAAGAACTGCTGCAGCAGCCTCAGCTGCTTTCCTCCACTGCTCTGTTTGTACTCTAAGCTTCTTCAGTTCGCTTTCTAATGCCTTTGTGGTAGCTTCTAGCTTATCATTTACCTTAAAATTGCGTTTACTTGTTTCCAGCTCTTGTCCCAAAAGATTCAACCTGATAGTTAACTACTCTTGCTTGGCCTGAGCTGATGATATCTCCAAAGTTTTTTCATTTAGCAGATTTTCATGACCTCCTTCTCTGAGAGAAACTTCCTCTTATTCGATCTGATTGGCTTAGCCTGGAGAGTTAGCTGATGCTGATCTGGTAGTGTCAAAGAGGCGATTCTCAACAGCTTCAACAGCAGAGATTATCGGACATGAAGATAGGATGAAGATGGTGGGATGAAGCAGTATTTAAAAACCCATTGGTAAGGGAAGGCAAAGAAGTTTCTGAGGGAAGGGACCTTTACCATTTCGCTTCTTCCGCTTTTGGGGATTCAACCAACTAAGAGAACAGAACCCGAGGGGATTGAAAGTATCTAAGTACCATCGGCATCTTAAAGGAAGTGAGCCATTTGTCTATGGGGCACGAACGGTATAATAAGAAGTGGCGGTGGATGTATCGAATGCCCATAGGGAGCTGCTACTTCTAGAGAATAGGCTGCAAGAGAAGGAGCTGTTGAGGGATTGAGACAAAAAAAACTGATTGATGCCAAATATTCTAATAAGATAAGACATTCATCCCCCTTTAGAAGCATCGAATGCAAGCCAAGCTGTTCGGAAGGGCCTGAATAAGGCTTTTTTTTTGGGGAGGTGGTGGGAGAATCGATCACACAGACAGTCAAAAAAACTGTCGGGGAAGGAAAGAGACCACTGAATAACAACCAAGTTTGGATCACTCTGATTCCCGGGCATTTAAAAAAGCTGGAGTTATAAACCCAGGAAACGAAGGGGCGAAGACAGTAAAAGGCAAAGCGAGAAGGCAAGAAGCAAGGTATGATTCGGAAGTTTATAAGTAAGCATAAAGTAAGGTTTCAATAGGGGAGGTTAATGTTTTAAAGCTGAAAGCCGGGAAGCAAGCATAGGCAAGCGTACGCCTGAAACGAAAGCAGTTCAGTGACCTACCAAAGGAAGAGTAACCAGGGCGAAAGAAAGTAGTGACCTTAACTCGGGAACGGATTCGATAGGGCCACTAGAAGCCTTGTTTTTGTCTTTCTCTCGCGTCCGGCTATTCCTGCTGAGTCCGAAAGATGAGTCCTCACTCCGGTTAGACGGAAGAATCACTGTAGATAGCGATAGCAGACGCGGTACACAAAGCGGTCTGTCTTAGCATGAAGGGAGAAAGGGAGGATGTGGGACCATTCCCGATATCCACTCATTCGATATACGACTTCGAAAGCTTACACGTACGAAATAGCCTAGGAAAGAAGAATCGAAAGCATGCCCCCGGTGAGACATCCTGTCATTTAGGTGAGTTCCGGTAGGTTTCTACTGAAACAACTTATCAAGATAAGAAGTTTCAGTTGACACCGATCAGATGGCACAAGGTTTAGAAGACCTTGAGCTACTAATGGTCGTCCTGAAAGGGACTCTATTAGTAGTATCTGATGGCTTAACCAAAGAACTCCGTGTCGGAGCACATCTGTTTGCCAAAGAGGCAATCAGACTAAATAGGCGTTCTGGTCCATTACCACTGCGCTTTATTTTAAGCAGTGTGGCGTTTGCCTTCAGCAGGCTTACGTCGATGGACCGGGACCCTGGTTTGTTGCCTTTTCCAGTGGCACTGGCGGGATCTGGCCTTTCTAAGATCTTTCTTAGAGGGTACGTCCCTAGGATATCGTCCATCCCCTTGTGTCGGGAATAGGGTGGATGCCATCCTGGAAGGCTCTTGCGTTATTTGGAGCACATGGTGGCGAGGGAAATGGGGATCTTTTACACTTTCCTCTCCAGCTAAGCTGGCTGATCATGACAGAGTGCGGGGCTTAGCTCCATACCCTGTCTTTCGATCACCTGTTTGGCCTCACTTTGTTAGGTTCCCCTATGATTCGAAGAAAATCGAAATCCAACTGGTCATTTCAGGAATCTAACACATATCTTTGTGATATGACTGGTGAGCCTTTTATCAAAAAAGTTTATAGCACTGCTCCTGAACGTTTAGCGTCTTTTACCGGTTCCGGTACTGGAAAGAGGAGATTATTATTTGCTATACGCAATTGCTCCTCTTGGCCTCTCTCCACAGTAAGTCATCACTCAGTGGTGACGTGCTGTGCAGGGAAGGTGTACTCGGGTCAGACCTTTAGTAGATATGCTATCCTAAGGGATGACGTGTCTGCTGACACGAAGGTAGCTGAGGTTTACCGCAACGCCCTAAAGACTTAAGGGTTTAGATATCCATGTCTAAACCTTTAGTGTCTTATGAAGGCTCAGCGGAGTTCGTGAGGTGCTTTCGGTGTAGGATCTGACCGTGGATTTCTCCCGGTCTCCGTCCGAAACCCCTGAACTCTCACCATCCTCTTTGGCGCAATGGCCTTATATAAAATAAATTGATGGGTCTAGCACCTTAGATTACATGGTGCAGGGTTCAAAGTACTTTACTATCTCGGCTTTCCAGCGCTCTTTCTTGTCGTGTAAACGACTAGAGAGCGCCTGGTCTAAACCTTAGATACCATTTGAACCGTGGTTGGACCGCACGCTGCCTCTTAACCCGCATCCATGCACTTTATCTCATAAGGATATTGCGTGTGGCGCGTGGTTGGATGTGCTAGCGGCTCAAATACGATCGATGGTATTATATCGTCGCTTTTGACCCGTGTGTCCATATCCAGGACTCCTTTGATGCTCTTGTCGTCGCTCGTCACTAGAAAGTGAAGAGTGCAGACTCACGTTAGATCCGTCTAGGGTCTATTGTGATGTCTATACGATGAGGTATCAAAGAGAGGTCCGTCTTCTAGGTTTATCCTTGAGGACAGTAGGTTGACTCATCCCGTCACCCTGCTTGGAGGGATCTCCGGTACTGAGTTCCTTGTGTTCGCTCATAGGATTAACCACCCTTGAGCGAGAGCTAGTCATAAAGACGAGCTCCTAGCCATCAGCCATAAGACTATGGGCATCAAGAAAGCATCGAAGCTTGGAATGCTAGCAGACCCAAAAGCTAGCACGGAATAGGGAGCATTGCGCCTTAGCCGACTTCCAAGGCTTGTTAGGCTTGGCCTGATAGAAGGAATGCGGACGGAGAGCATTCAGCTATGCTATTACACCAACTTCAAGGGAAAGACGCCTGATCACCTACTTAGAAGACTTCCAAAGATGGAGACAAAGAAGAAGAAGAATTAGATCGCGAAGTGACCCATCGGAACTGCACTAACAAAAGAAAAGGCTGCTTCAGAGGGATTAGGGCTTTCCTCAAAGCAAAGGCCGATAGGATAGGCTTTGACTCATCAGTTTTAGGCCTTAGGCGAGAGGCCGATGGTGATACAAAAGGAAGAAGAAAACCATTCCCCTCCCTGCCAACAACAAAGAACAAAGACTTGATGCGGAAAAGCTCTGAGACTAAAACGGGAGGAAATGCCAATTTAAAAAAAGGATCAAGCAAAAAACTTACTAAAGGCTACGGATCCAACTCGATCCACATTCACTCAACAAGGTCAGGCCCTCAACGAATAAAGAGGAATCAGAAATTTTTTCAGGAGAGCAGGGGCACATTCAAAAGCAAAAGCTGCCAAGCCGCTTACCTTACTAGCACGATACCGAAATGGGCCTACAACCCCAAAGAAGATTCACTCGCTTCATCACTTTTTTTATTATAAGAAGACATTTCAAACTACTCAAGCGAAAGAAGGAAGAGCATTTTTCTCGTGAAGGGGGACAGGCCCGGGAGAAAGTGAACTAATTGAGTGAGGCAAGAACGAAAAATCAGGACTTTCTTGAGGTGAGGAGTTTCCAATTCTCAAGGCAAAGAAAATGGACACTTAGCCGCCAATGGTGATCCACCTGGAACCCTCGCTAAAACCTTACGCGGATTCTCAATCAATCAAAGAAGAAAGAATTCCTTTTGAGAGGGGTACTTGCTTCGGAAGAAGGATTATGGGCTGACTCAATGACTGGTGGAAGGACTGTTAGCCGGGGAGAGAAGTTAGCCTCTGGGCTCCCCTATTACACATGACCCTCAGGCCGAATCGAATAGTAGAAAGATTGCAACGACATAGCCACAGACGGAATAGGCTAAGCGCGCCGCCTACCTTACCTTGACCTTGTAATGCTTACCGATTTAGACTAGAGGTAAAGAAAAATCTAAAGCCATTACACCTCACGGCATCGTCGGATGGGTAACCATCAGACGGTGTGGGGTGTAACCTCCCCAGCATCGGATTGTCGAGGTCCGGTGTCCAGAGGCGAACACGCGGTGGCGGTCTCAGCCGTCAGACAGCTGATGGTCATGACCAAAATATGTATGTGTGTTTAACAAAACTTCATAGGTGTAATGAAGTCCTCTAGTTAAAGAGGTACCTACCCATGGTGGGTGCAACACCCCGCCATTTAGGCGAGTTCTAACAGTCTTCATGCTACTAGTCATCAGTAGTTTGTGTAGGATATCAGTGATAGAGAATTCTCTCCTGAGTGATTCGCGCACTCTATTTGATTGACTACGTCGCTTGAGGCCTGTTAGATGGTACAAGATCTTGATCTGCTAATGGTCATCCCAAAAGGGTGATCTTAGCGGTTCCGTCGGTACGCTAGAGAATACTTTGTTAGAGACACCTATGGCAAGGAGGTGATTTGGCTTGTTCGCTAGTCTGGTCCCATTTGCTGCGCTTTATTTAAAGCAGCGTGCCGTAGGCTTAAAGCTTACGGTAGGGAGCCACAGCGTTCCGCCTCGTTACCTTCTCTGGTTGCCTTAGCTAGGTTTAGGTACTTTGAGACCGTTTCATCCCTCTATCAAGATGATAAGAGGAGGGGCGGAAAGGTTTGATGAGTACATTTCAGGTTCTGTACCCATCCCCTTACACCAGGGAATAAGGTGGGTGCTCTCCTGGAAGGCGTTTCTGTATCGTGAGATGCCTCAACTGATGACGAGTCCAATCTCTTCCCTAAAAGGGAGAGCCAGGCGTCGCCGCTTTATACAGTGGGTCTCTCGAAAGGTTGACGTTCTTTACCAGCTTTGGTACTAGCAAGAGGAGATTATTATCTCTCTTGGCCCCTCTTCACATCGCATCATCACGTAGTGGTTATGTGCTGTGTAGAGAAGGCGTACCCAGAGAAGCGTTTTGAACTTCTTTGGTGTTCTCTTCCAGGCATTTAAAAATGGGTCGCCTGAAGTAATCCGAGTACTCAAGTTGGGTCTCAGTGATTATGCTAGAAGGACCAAGTGGCATAGTCAGGCTTTGCCGAGGTGCCCATTTTGAATTCAATAAGCGATAGGTTGGATAAGAAAATAGGGTTTTAGGAGGGGATGGACCTACCGATCCTGGAAATGCCAAGGGCTTGGGGAAAGACGCTATGCTTGAGTCAGCGGAAATGGTTGATGACGAAGAAAATCATAGGTAGCTTGCAAGCAGAGGAATAAATGACTTTCTCTCCTTTCACTCTGAAAGCACTCTAAGGACTAAGCGAATTCTTTCATTCCCCCCTAGCCGATGTGCTAGATCATCTCCATTCCTTTCCGTGCGCGGAGTGGATTAGCAATCAAACCTCTTCCCTTGGCACTCTCTTGAGTGGCGGTTAAAGACTGACAAAGGCAGTTCAAATCTGGAAATGCATACAAGAAGCTCTCTATCTCTTTCTCTTAGTTAGCCAGGTTAAACTTTAGTTTTCGATTCCGCGACTCTGAGAATCACAAACTAGAAATATCATAAGAAAAGAGAAGAGTAGTGTAGGGTAGAGTAGATTCGACGGTATGCCAGTAGCGTATAGAAGTTCTACGAACCTTCTTTCATGATGTGGCTTTTTGTTATGTCGAGATTTGCTTGGTGTTCAGTGTACCTAATGCATTTCCCAAGCTCAAAAGAGTATAACTAAACGAGCTGCTAACTAAAAAAAGAATAAAAGAAGGAAGGTAGTTTTCCTAGTGCCTTCGTGACAGGCTCTACAGGGCTCATTAGACTTAGGGAATCGACTTTCAATACTTAGCCGATATGGAATTTTCATGCTTACCCTATATCTGAGTGAATGTCCTTTAGGGAAGGATAGAATGACCCTTTTTCACCTGAGATATCTAAGGAAACTGGATACATTTCTTTTCCTATAACCTTTCAATAGCTGTTTGAGCTTTCCTGTCCTTTGAATTTGCCTTCAAAAGGCGCAATTTCATCCCCGTTACATCTCTCTTTCATCCCTGTACTTTCAACTACTGGAATGGTGTGGAACCCAAGCTAACTATCCACCTGAATGGAAAGACAGAATTCCTTATTGACTACATCCTTCTTTGCTAAGCAAATCCCTTGACCAGGTCGAAGCAGCAGCGTCTCTAACCGGACATGAGGGATATCATTTCTAAGGTTTCGGCGGAAAAAAGAGTGTGCGGAGAACTTACATCAATCAGAAATTGGTAGAATTTGCTTCGAATATAGAGCAATTGTTATAGCAACGGAAAAGAACGAATCCCGGGGTTCAACTACCATGTAGGAATCTTGGCAACCAATGCGTCAAGGGGGGCAACAGCTTTGGGAGAAGTTTCCCGAATTTGAAGAGTCGCAGTTGCACAAGAAGTTCCATAATGGGTGGGGATTGAGTACATAACGAAGCAAGACAAGAAGTCGTATGGGTCGAGTACAATCTACAGGATTTGCTGTAGATTGCGGTTAGGGCTCATAAGAAAGTGGGAAGTCATCCAACTAAGTTGTTGAGGTCGGTTATCGCGGGGGAGATCTGCTTCCCAAGTACGGATTCCAGACGCTGGAGAGGGCAAAAGGATAGGAAGATCTTTCATCACAAATTCACTTAGCTAGAGGCCGAATTGAATAAGCGAGCGCGGCTATTTCATCCGCATCTGTTGTCGTTGAAGGGCAGCAAGAATGGCTATTTCTGCTCTTGGAGGAAGGTCCAGTAGTGTTGGTGCTAAGGGCATGGAAGCGAGTGACTCTTGGAAAGGTATCGAAGTCACTTACGGATTCACTGATGAAGGAGTTCCGGTCGAAAGAGAAATGAGTGAACTCAGGCTATTCAACTCATCTTATGCGCTTTTGAACGAACTCTAGTTCAAAGGACTCCGAAGAAGCTAGTAACGAGTGCTGATGTTGAACCCAATTCAGTCTCTTTCCTTCGCTAGACCCTGTCTCTGATGAAGCAATCAGAACCGACAAGCGTCCTTCCTTTCTCAATGACCGAGATCCATGTTCTACCTTCCCATGCTGAATTCGCTATCGCCTCCCTCACAAGCGGGTGTCCCAGGAGCAATCGGGTGGAGAACTTTCTGACTACCCGTGTGAAACCCGATGAATGGTATTTTCTTTGTGAATGGCCATCCATGACAAAGGATTGCTTATGCACATGAATGTCAGCCATGTCAGGAGCATGTGCCGGTCAAAGAGCTTAGCCTCGTAATCAAACTTTTGCAGTTTCGAGGTAACTCACTATGTGTGCCCAAGGGATCTCTACGCCTACAAGTTATAGTGGTGGACTTTGGCAAGACAAGACCGAGTATCTAGTTCGTCAAAGAGACTATTTGCCTTCATTACAAAGAGACGTGCGAAAGTATGTGCAAAGTTGTATGGTGTGCCAAAGGGCAAAGACAAAACACCAACCTCTTCCGATACCCAATGCTCCATGAGAGGAGATCTGAATGGACTTTTTTATAGGTTTGCCTAAGACTCGAGGTGGCTATTCTTCCATATTTGTGGTAGTTGACCGGTTCTCCAAGATGGCCCACTTCATCCCATGTAAGTGCATTACCGATTCCTCTAATCTTGCTACTTTCTTCTTAGTTAGATTGAATGGGGAAAACGAGAACTTCTGATAGAGACACCCGTTTTGTGGGAAGAACACTATACTTCTCTAGTACCTACAACCATCAAACCGATGGACATTAAGTGTGGGAGGAGAGCAAGGACTGCCTCTTCTGGCCCCCGACTGTGCATCGAGAAGTTCGTCTAAGCATGACTTTATGTGGGAACTTCGATTCCATCTCTAGCGTGGATAGAGAAGCCCGAAGCTAGTCTTTTTCGTTGTGATGGATTGGATTCTGAAAGAAAAGGTTCTATAAGCCAAGCCCCGCTAAGCAGGCACGTCTGAACATTGTGTTGTGGAGTCGGGAAGGTAGGAACTGAACCTAGCTAGCCAGAGAGAATGTAGGCGAACAAGGACGGTGCACGAAGGTGCGATTGATTGAGCGAAGGAGGCCGGCCTAACAAGAATCTCAAATCTCTCTCGACACTGAGAACATGCGCCCAAAAGGCACGTGTTGATTCCTCGATGTTGAGGTAGCCTGCCTCCGAGAGAATCGCGGCAACTGGTACAAGAATAGATCTTTTATATTACGTCTAAAAGAATCAGTAAGATATACTGATCACTTACCAATCCTTCGAACATCCAGTAACACGGAACACTAACTAGATCTGAACTAAACAGATCGTTGGTATTGGATGTATCGTTAGGTTGTCTCGTAGTCGAAATAAGAATAGAACGCAAACGAACGGGCATTTTCGGGGACTAGCTTGTTAATGCAATTAGCCATAACCACCTCGTATGAGCTAGCTACAGTATACTCCTTTGCCCGAGCATCTTTATCCAGCAATTAAAAGAAGCATTCCCAGTATGACTTTCCTAGCTCTGTGGGAATAAGCCCGCTATTGAATCAGCAGTGAGGGAATAGCGTACTAACATCCCTCTAATCCAGTGACCTTATCGTCGCTAAAGCTCCTCCCTAAAGAAGTCTTGTTTCTTTCTCCGAGCTTCTGGTTCAAGTAATGTGAGTAATAAAAAATGTATATAGAAAGATTCTTTACAATAAAAAATAAATTTTTTAAGTAGGAATGTCCGTAAAAACGTCCTCATCAGTAAATTGAGGATATGTTCAGTTATCCGGGAGTACCCAATTAGGGTGTGTAAAAATACTTTATTTCGTTGATTCCGGCTTTCACCGTATAAACATTTTACTTCTATATAGTATATAGAGAGGATGGCGGCGGGGATATTTTTCTCAAGCTTAAGATCCATTCTTGGGGAAGTGGACCATAGGTAGGTTTGATAGGACCTGGGTTGAGGTCTCTCCTACAGAAAAGTATGTAATGGTAAAATTTTTTTGGTGGGAATCAAAATCAAATAAGATTTAGGATTGCTGAGCTTCTTCATGACTCATGCCCGTTTGCTAACATCCAGAAAACCCGCCTTCTGCTATCTTCGCGCTATACTTGAAATCACTATTTGCTTTCTTGCTCACTTATTGAATTTTCCAGAGCATGTCATTCCCTTATTTTCGTCTGAATGGAGTCCCCTCGGGAAAGGGCTCATAGCAGCAAACTTCTATGAAGGATCCACGTAGAAAACTTACCTTACCCTAAAACATAGGCCTCGGATGGCATATTTTGATGACTTGGATGCTGTGTGAGTTATCACAAGTTAAAGATGTAACCTTAACATAAAATCGTGCAGCTAACCCGCGGATTCCGCTTTTCCCAACAATAGATCTGATAGAATTTATGGCCTGTTTAGTTCGTTCAGCAGCATGAAAGAACGAAGAGTTTGAATCCCCGAGCCGTGGAAATAGCGGTGTATCTGTTGTCTTAAACCTCGAAAGATTCAAATCGATTTCCCCTGATATTTTGTCTCGATGAAATCTATGCCGAAGATGATCTTTCACATGGTAAGGGCTTACTCAAGCACTGGACTGGATACGTGAACACCAAAACGGGCAAAAAACGCTGATGAAAGACCAGCTCTAATGTAAAACCCGAAAGCTTCCAACTTATTCCGAAAGACCGTCTGCGCATTCAATTGCAAAGAGATCATCCAGCCTGCGATAAAAGCCCTAAAAGCAAGATTTAGTGGGCTTGATGTGTGATAATACTGGATATCCCTTCGTTAGCCTTTTTTAATGTTCGAAACCCCATTTCTTATGGGCTTTCTCTTAAGACCCTCTGGTAGTTATAGTGAATCCTCTAGGCGTCAGCCAATAGAATCAATCAATAGGAAGTGACTATCTACTGAAAGAAGGAGTGGCAACAAAGACAGAAAGGCCGGTGCCATCCCCACTACCTCCTCTAATTCTCTAATTCTAGGCCAAGCAGCCCTTTCTTTATCTTCAACTGCGAGAATACATTTTGAAAAAAAGAAAAGGCAAGGCCGGTGAAAGCAATCAAGCCAAAGCAACATTCCTTCAACTACCGCTCCTGCCCCTAGGAAAGAAAATCCAATTACCAGTCTCAGTTCCAGGTCCTATAACTATCCCCTTCCTTCTTCTTATAACGTGAGTGACCCATATCTATAGCCAACAAGGGCTTTCCTCACAGCTTCACAAGTCAGTTCCCCCTTTTCTAGAGCAGCTAGCACACCAATTCCAACAATCCCGTCTATTGCTCCTTCTCCCGTCCTTCTTACTGCTACGTGGGAAGAGCCTTTTTTCAATTCATTTCGATAAGAGCCAAAGGAGTCTTCCTCTCTAGTAGCCCTTCCGACAACAGATTCAATTGCAGCAGTTACTCTAACAGCGGCAATCGCCCATGGTTCTGCCCTACTATATTCATTATGACCCAAGGCTCACTCCCTGCCCTAAGCTAAGCCCTACGGTTCCTTCGCTTCCCGCCGTTAAGAGTTCTGGCTTCTAGGGCAATAAGAGTTAAGGACAGTAGTTAGCAATCCCGGTATTCAAAAGGAAGAAGCAAGAATTGACATTTCCTCCTCGGCAAGTAGAGTTACCTCAGCCAGCCAGCTAACTTCCTAATCAGTTTTCTCGGCCTTTGCCGGGTACCGCTTCCTCCCTTTGGCTAACTTCCTAATCATTTCGTAGTCGGCGATTGTGAAAAAGATAAGAGCGGAGCGGATCTAATTCCTCAAAGGTTTTTTGTTCTTTAAACTTCCTTTTTACTGGAGCGGTCTTCATCTGGTGCATATTCATTAGTTGGGTGGGAGCTTTCCCCCATCTTGGCTAGACAGGTTTCTAGGCCGATCTTCTTACTTCTCTTCGCATCTCGAAAGACGCAAAAGATCTGTTATTAGCTTATTCAAGCAGTCGAAGGTCCTTAATCTTTTTTGCCTACTTGCCTTTTTCCTTACAGCCTATATAGACTGAGGGCATTCTCGCAGCTACTTCTTGCAAACAGCCTTTTTGTCCTAACTGCGCATTTGAAGCTTCTTCTATCAAAGAGCTTGGGCATCTTTCGATGAGTAGGTCCGGAAAGAGACTGAAGGCATCCCTATGTGGTTAACATTTCCCTGAGATGCCCAGCCTTTATAGACAAGTAATCCATCCCGCCATTCCTTATTGCGCACTTCGGTGTGAATAAGAAGAAGAGCAATCTCTAGTTTCGAATCTAGTCTCGGCATCAATCCCAAAGGCCTCTAGTCCCAGAAAAAGACTTCAAAGAAGTAGCTCGTGGAACTGAGTTCCGCTAACCGCTTCTTGCTAACAAAGCTGTCCAATTCAATGAATGTGTTTACGTCCTCTCTTCTTAGTCTACGATTATCCCTGCTCTTCCTCAGATGTGGTTTACCTGGTCGAAAGTAGAAATGTGTGATTGACTTCGTCCCGGTAATTCCTTCAAAAAATAGCAGTTGATTTTCAAAGACCCCGTATTCAATAGTTGCCAAAGGGGCCTTTTCTTCCTTATAGCGCATTCTTTGCCATTGATTCTGTTGGAGGCAGGGCTCCTAGAAGCTCATACCCGTCGAAAGGGAAGAATCATAGTCTCGTAAGCGCTGTCAGCCTAGCCGCTGCTGCTTGAGTTGCCGCTGCAGCTCTTGTCGTATCCGTTGTTGGTGGTTTAGAGAAGGCAGTGGAAGAGAAAGTAGCTGCGATTGCTTGAGTTCAATCAGTTGAGGTTGGTTTGGTGGTATATCCTTACTTAACTTATATACTTATATAAGTCGTTTTGATCCCGGCCCAACGCGATAAAGAATAAAGAAGTAGGGCGATCGATCCCACACAGAGTCACCTTTCTAGTGCTTGTTCGGAATGGAATAAGCTCTTCTTGTTCAAATCGACTCTTCCCCTCTTGTAAGTTCACATTTTGTCTATGGTGAGGTTGACCGGTTCTCTTTCCTGGTAAAGCTATTCAAAGTCCCGGAAAGCAAGCTAGTGAAAAGACCTACATCCAATCTGGAATAGAAATCCGTGGATGTAGGATCAGCTCCAAGATGGGCAGTTCCTGGTTCCCTTGGGATCATAAAGAAACTATTGCTTTAGTAGAACGCCATAAAAAGAAGGTAGCATTTTCTTGTCACGATGTAATTCCTCAATTATGATTGATCTGCAAATGAAAGTCGTTTCTCGGGTCTCATAAATAATGGATCGACAACAATAGTCGATTACACTTAGAAAAAGTGGTAATCTATTTCCTTACGGGTTGAGCCGATCTCCGAAGAAAGGTCAATCTACCTACTATCTATCCCCGGGGCGGAGTATTCACTATTCATCTTTGACCTAGTCACGTAGGATCAGGATAAACTAAAGAGCTAGCCTGCCATGCACCCTTGCTTCACGCCAGTAATCCACTATCTTCTGAAAGACCTATTTCTGATTTAAAGACGAGAGATTTCGAACCTGAAGACGTAGAGCCGTCTATCTACTTTCCCTTATGGTAGAGCCAAGTCCCTATGGAGACTACCGGTCCTGTTCAGTGGGGGCTTTTTCACAGGCAGGGTGAAATCCTTTCAAATCTCGAATTACTAAAAAGTACGTCCGTCCAATCACAAAAATCATCTGCCCGCCTCCTGAGCGGATTAGCGGATGGAGCATACCGGTTCATGCCATCAATCCTCCTTTGCTTTTTCTACTGATGGCATTCTCTTAGAAATTACATTGTGCAAACCTTATTTGTCCAAGCCCTATTCATGTGCAATTGATTCAATAGCTAGTCTTCCAACAGCGGATATGAACCCAAGAGCTACTAAGAAAGGTCCTTACTTCAAGTAGAAAGCGGTTTAACGGGAGCTTTGTTCCTTCATCCCTTGGGTAATAAGATAGCTATTCTTCGCATCTCGAAGAAAAAATCTATGTTAACATAGCCTAGGGGCTACCGAAGTAATCCTCTGTGACGTTGAGGCATCTGCCCTGATCTAGTTCCATTGTGGTGTAAACAACTCTTTTCCGTCTTTTATTTTATTTACCCCATCAACAGGAAAGGCCGGTTCGCCTCTCTAATAAAAAGAAAACGTTGGCTCCATAGCTTTCCCCCTAATGGCATTCATGCCTAATATAATACTATTGAGGATGCTCTTCGGGAGGAAGGACTAGTTAAAGCTTACCGAATCTTGTGCATCCTTTCCAAGGACCAAAGAGAGAAAAAGAGGATCCTCTCCCGTATGAGTGGGCACTTCAAGGAGTAGGTACTATTCATAAATTTTGCCCCTGAGACTGATAAATAGCTTCAAAACCAGCCTTTCGGGTACCAATAAGGTAATCACCCATGGTTGCATGTAAAATGCATGTTTTTTTCCCCCATAAATAGTATAGCACGGTTCTTCGACTTGTTATTCTCCGATCAACTGTCGAGGAATCGAAGAGACCCGATTCAATCAAATTCTTCCCTTCGTTAGTTTACCAACTGTAACTGACTGTCACGTCCAACGAGAGCCTGAGCATCCCACTATTCTTTCTTATCGTAGGAGGCATTCTACTAGCAAAGAAGACTCCTATAAGTGGTAGTACCTAGTTGGGGCTTTGTGGTATAATTCTTTGCCGAAAGAGGTCTCCGCCGACCCAACGACTTTCCGATGTGATTGACAAGCAGCGGGGCATGGAACGGAGTTTAATTCATCGCGACAGGAGTTCACCAAGTCTAAGAATGGGCCGGTCATTCAACGAGAAGGGGGGGTTTCACCTGATCGCTCTGAATCCGCTGATCAGGAAGAGGTTTTTTCTTTAGATAAAGCAGAAGCTCGTTCCTGGCCTCTTTGACAGTAGCTAGTCTGAATTCGTAACCCGCCATCTTTGGGCAGGAGTCGTCAGATCTTGCCCAGGCAAAGGAGCGATCGACACTGGCTCGCAAGTTTTAAGAAGTGGTAGTGGTAAGCGCAAGGACAAGTTGATTCAGAAAGGGGAAGAGGAGTAGCCTAGCCTGGTTCTTGTTTGTTTTCCTGAGCGGTATAGTACGGCATGTGGGAAATTACAATCAGAGAGAAGTAACGATACGATAGATCCGCAGGAAATAGCGAAGTACATGAATTATCTATCTATCTCTTTCCTTAGCTGAGAGAGAGGGAGTGAACTCTCGACATGCAGGCATATCGAGTATGTTCGTTCAACCCTAACACAAGACAATTACAGGGAGGAAAATTACTACTCAAGAGGTTGCTTTTCCTTATCTAATGCGCAATCAATCAGTTGCTTCCTATCAATCTCGATTCTTGCTTAGCTGTTTTGCTTGTTTACTGATCCCCTTCCCACATCGATCCCTCGAGACAGGAAATCCTCCCTGCCATTTCTTAGGTTAGGCTGCTCTGTGATGCTTACTCCATCTCAACGGATAAGCTGGCTTACTAAAGATGAACCCCTTGTGAGGCTATTCTAGGACGCCACCCGTGCATTAAGATTCTTTCACATGGAAAAGTCAAGTCCAGGCTTTGGCTTAGGTTAGGCTTGGGCTTGATTTACCGGAATTTTGCCTTCAAAGAATGCTTTCAAGCTAGGAATTGTTGCACGGATAGCTTTATTTGACAATTAGCTGGAAGTCGGGCTATTATGCCTATTCAACATAAACTAAGGCGCTGGGTAGATCTACGATTGCCGGGCATGAATTCTATTCTAAGTCGGAGAATGCCCATGAAGAGGGTCTTATTACAGAATCCGCAGTTTTTTTAGTAGCCCTAGACAGATCATTGCTAAGAGCAGAGCAGGTAAAGCTTTTCTTGCTAATCAGGTGCTATCATCGTATTCTAATGATGATCTCGTCTCCCTTTCTGCTTGAAAGCTTGAAAGAGGTATTCACTCTAATAAGGCATTCATGAGTTTACCTTTAACCTGTAACTGGACTAACCTCGCCTTCCCCTAACTCTACTCTTGACAGCTTATTGCGTGCTCAGAGGAAGTAACCCTTATTGGTCTTGCACACTAACTGAAGCTTAGAAGGTTGATTTTTGCTTATCGCCCTTTCGTCCCGTGCTCTTGCTTGATTTTCTTTTTCGAATGAATCTGTTCTGAGAGTACCTACGACTGCAATGCAAACTCTTTCATGCTTCAATCGAGAATGCTTGCTGGCTAGCTCGTGCAATCAACGATAAAATCCTTCGCCTTAGTAAGCTAGCTTTGGTTGCTAAGCAAGCCTGGTTCTCCGGGCACTACGGTAAGACGTGAATCGATCATGACGAGAATGGACTTCTCCGTAATGTAATAGAAGAGTCACAGTCCAGTTCCCCGGTTTAAGCTTGCTGATTAGGGTTGGCAGCAAGGAGATATTAATTCAATTCAGGCGGGTAAAGGCTTGGCTTGACTCCTGGTCGGGTCGGAGGCGAAGACTGGCATGAAGTACACGGAGCGGAGTGACCTTGGTGTCCTAATAACAGATACACTCGATTTCCCCTCTATGGTAAAGGCCCGATGGGGCAAATAACATGGCCCGATGGGGCATGGACATGAAAACACAAAGTGTTAAGTCGACCTTCGGTCTTCAGCCGACACAACGCGGCACCCGGACCACAAAATAACCCCGAAACACGAAAACAGATGCACGCTTTAACTAACCTTTTTCCATGAAGTTGATCAACCCCTGATGATTCACCCAGACGAATCCTGCAAAACATGGAATCGGGGCGTCGCCCGGTTCAATAACAAGGAGTTCGCCCGAAAGATCTAGCTTATAAAGGAAACCCTCAATCTCGTCGACTTCCAAAGGGGCAGACAGTGGAAAAGAGAGAAAGGTTTCATAGAGAAACCTCGCATAGGAAACGTCAGGAAAAGAGCGCATAAACTCTCGATCGAAGTCATCGAGTAAGAAATTCACTAATACGTCCGTTAGAGGGCCCACAGGCGGTATACCAACCCCCACTGACGAGGACCAGTCTTCCCCCTTTTCGTCTAATATTTAGAATGTTATAAAAGACGAAATGAATGCTAAAACGGATTTCTCGCTCACCGCAAGCTCCATCTTTCTTAAGAGATGAGAGCGAGAAATGGTAGCTAAGGAAGAATAAAGATTTAGATAAAAAAGCGCTTCCACTTTGCCTCGCATTGAGCACAAAAATCTCTCTGAGTGCTTTTTCTATAAAAAAAAAAAAGGCATAAGATTCATTGACAAATAAAGAAGAATTCTCAAAATGCAAAGTTAGGATATGCGCAAGACGAGATTATCGTTCATTGCGGGACGAACGACCCAAGAGTCCTTGGTAAATTCCGGAATTTGGAGAGCATGGAAAAGCCCCATTCGGGAGTGGGCGCCTGGCCGGATTTCCAGGATGATTGGTGAAAAGGTATACTCCCCCTTAAGTACTCTCCACTGAATATCGCGAACTGTAGATAGATCCATCGATGCAAATCAACTTTTTTTAAATTTACCATTGTAAACCTTGCCCAACCAAGATAGGAAACTCACTACGATGAACCTTGGTAAGTAGACAGATCCTTATCTATTTCCGGAATTCAAGGGCGATTGGCAGCTTCCTCTCTTATTAATGTAATGCTTAGATTAGAGAGAATTTGCTATCCACGGATAGAGCCCGAGTTTGAGGAAGACAGTCCCTCTTAGTATCATTTCAAAGGGGTGCTTGCTCTTGCACCAAGTGCGTCAGCATGCTTTCTATCCATTGAGCAAGGGTTGTAATTGTATAGCAGTATCTGAAAACATATCTTGAGGGTGCCCTAAAGCGCTCATGCTATCATCTTTTCATATAGAAAGCAAAAGAGTGATCTCCTAGAATAGGATCGTCGAGAAGCCTTTATTGATTGTTTTGAAGCACTTTTGCCTTCCTTCGGAAGAAGCCTATCTGTCTATTGACCTTTCTTCTTAACCATATCAAAATGGCCTTTGTTAAGCATCAGACCTTTTACTTGCTTGTGGAATTTTAGGGTCATAGGCTTCCATTTATGAAAGCTGGGAACGAAAAATCTAGGAATTTCTCTGGATTGATTTCCCCCTACAGGGGTTTCATCAACGCTGGCCAATCGGCTTCCTTAGCCTTAGGTTGAGAAAGCTTAGTTTGATTTTCAAGCCCAATTCCGTTTCCGAATCCTTTTTTCAAAGGTTCCCAGGTCCGGATCCCTTTCTTCAAAAGCAAAAGAAGAGTTTCTTTATTCGCTTCAAAAAAGTTGCCGAATCAAAAGCCAACGAGCAACCTTGGTGGAAAAGGCCATAAAAGGGGGATGAAGCTGTTAATCGGATCGGGCACAAGCCCAAGGAATGAAGTCCGCTCAATGTATGTAGGGCGCCACCTTTTATTAGAATTAGGGGTAACCGCATCTAATGAAGCAAGACAATTCAATGAAGCAGTAGCCCGCTTCAGCGATAGCAAACTCTTTTTATCCTCCTTCTACTAGGGCTCTTTCTCCTCTCCCGTTGGTCGAGCGTCTTCAAACCTTCGAATTCTATTGATCAAACCATGGCACTCGAGGGCAGAAGATACAGATAAAGATTTGTCTTATTTGCCAATAGGCACCCTTGTTCTGCGGCTTCTTAGGAGACCTTTTTGCCCACTTTCCACTTTGAGTATCCGAATTGATTATTGATTCCTTTTCATGAAAAACCATACTTCCTTAAGGGAAACGGAGAGAAAAAAGAGTGGCCGTGTAGGAGTACTGCTATGGGAGCTGGTCCCGATCGGTCTGAAACTGAACTAATGGAATTTACATTATGAGAGAGGCAGGGGAGAAGAAAGAAGTAGGGCTAACCCGAGATCCCTTAGTGTAAAACTTCTTGCCGACATGGCGACTGGAACATTTCCATACTTTCCACACCCACTAGCTATTTATGCACCTTTCTAGTCGACATAGAATCCCTGAGTTTGCACAGCATTTATTCCCTAGAGCTTGGCTCTTTGCTTTGTACCCGACTTCCGATTCGTTGAACCCCTGTTCTGACAAACATTTAAACTAGCAGTCCCCTTCACCGGGACTCTCTATTCACATTCACTGAAAGAGCGTGGTTCACCGCCTTGCCTCAATGTCGCAGACTCGAAAACTCTCCTTCATGCCCCTGCACGCCCATACTCATCCACACATCTTCCTTACTTTTCGTTCAATCCCTAGCAACTCCATTCTGATCTTAGGCTGGTGTTTACCGCTTCTTTTTTTTCTACCGTGTCGTAGAACCTACTGAAGACTTTCCCTGGTCTTTCCTTTTCTCAATCGGAATGATGAATGAGTCCTATGCTCTCTTCCTCAGAAGCGAGACTCACACCTATTCGTCAGTATAGATTTCAGAAGGAAAGAGTTGACTCGAAGCACATATTTCCTTTCGCTACGCCCCTCCTTCTTTCCCTATCCGTGCTTTGATAAATGAGTTTCCAGGAAGTGAGTGACCTAATCTAATAGGAGTGACTGTGGCCAAGCAAGCAGAAGGTTACAGGCTAGCGGGGTAGTTTACTTTGATCCGAAAAGAATGGGATTGACAGCTTTGGTTGGTATTCGTAAGCCGAGATCCACTATTAAGTTAGAGAGTTTGGCATTGCATTGAGTAAGCGCTTTCAGGCAAATGCTTATATAAGAGAATCCCGGGAGAAAGCAATTTCAGTTAACTCTGAATCTGAACTCAATGATTGCAAGTTCAAGATCAGCTTTTCAATGAAACTCTGCCTTTCCACGAAGCGCAAGCAGGAATCAGACATTCAAGGTACCACCTTAACGGACTCCTATCATCATATGGTTTTTTTGAATACCTTCATTTCATTCCCTGCGAGGTCTAACGATGAGAGAGTGCTCCGGAAATAGAAGAGCAAATAAGAATGATTTTGCCCACTTGCTTTACTCCGCTAGCTTTCCTAAAAGATCTAGTTTCAAAAGGGGCTTTCGATTCGATAGAGTAAGATACGGCTTTTGAAAGACTTTCAAACTAACTGGCCCTAGCTTGAAAAAATAAATATACCACCTAATACAACTTTCAATAACTATTCCTGCGCTTACCCTGCGGTGACACAGAACATAGAAAGGCTGGAGGAACAGGCATACTTTAAAAAAAAAGGAGGATTCACTTATTAACCCGCAATCTATTACCTATCAACTTATCCAAGCCTAGATTGGCTTCCTAGCTATGAACTCATACTAGATGGACTTAGCACTGTAATTATCCCTTGATCTATATGGATAGCTTCAAAACTGACTTGCTCTAGAGCTTTAGAACCCGTGGAACCTGCTATCCCAGATTTCAATATTGCTGCTTTTGCCCTTCCTTCACTCCTGAACTACTCACTTTATCCTCCAATGGATAAAATCCCGCTTTCAACCTATATGGTTATACTTTTCTCCTGCTTTTAAAGAAAGCAAGCCAGGGAAAGAAAGCTTCATTAAAAGTATGTACGTCCACGCCACGCGCTTTCCTACGGGTCTCCATACATTCTCTTCTTCATACTTAGCTTGATTACGATGTAATCTGACATAGTTTGCGAGTCGGTTAGTAAAGAATGGGATCATGCTGCCTTCTCTGCTTTCCGTTAATTTCCGCCCCCGAACATGCTTGCGGAGGTCTTTGTGGGGTCTTGGCCTACTCTCTGAAAGGAATTATCGTCCTCATCCTGCTTGCCTCAGTTAAGGCTAGCAAGCTAGCTCAAGAATGCCTCTTTATATACGCAATTGGTTTGACACCATCCCGATAACCCTGGTTCAACACTCATAAGGCTAACTATTACTATTGAACACCCCCTCCTTTCTAATGACTAGCATTGGCAGATATTAACTAAGACTAGAGTGGCTCCTAGTCTCTTTGTAGCGGTAGATCCCCAATAAGACTTAACTAAGTGGAATTGGGATCGAGGAAATGGGAGTTGCGGGATAGGGCGGGCCCTCCCCTGAGCTCCCCTTATAGAAGTAATGTAAGGATGACACGAGCTGCGGTGTTGTTTGCTGTTGCACCGCGCCGAATGAAAAAAAAGTCTTTCCCATCCATTTCTGGAGTAACCCTTCCAGGGTCTCTTCCTCCCATTATACAACAAACAAATACTCATCGGCCAAGCATTATTAGAGTAGCCTGAGGATTGGTTCCCGGCGATACGGTAAATGTTGAGCCATTTTCAACTCGGCATGAACCAATACCAATGACACGGTAATCACGATCAACCACTTTCCCTACAAAACAGCTCCCATGTTAGGACCATATAGTGCTAACAGTGCGACGACAAAACTCAGCCATTTGAAGATAGTTGGATTGATCAACAGGCAGTGCAGGCCCCACGAATCTGAAGTTTCGAGCTCAAAACCTTTCATGTTCCATGAAGTCCTCCATGGCTCGGCTCCTTAGTACATCTCTAATCTTTCTTGTCCCATTGACACACCTTTCCACATCAAGAGGATTTCTAAAGTAATTGAACCTAACTATAGGGTTCACTATAACATCTGTTGAAGCTAACCTTAATGAGCCAGTGGAGAGTGGACCAACAATATTCTCCATGAGGGTGGCCACCGTGAGATACAAAGGAGAGGAAGGTGTTCTGATGAAGACAGAGCGAGCAGGTGATGCAGGATTAGATGACGCTTTCGACAGCAGGAAATTGGCGATACTCCTGTGCAGTCTGAGCCGGGCCAGCAAACGATCGCGGATTCGATCGCAGGTGCTGTAGCACATGGCTGACTCCGAGTGGCCTACATATACATATAGAAGTAGGGCACCATGTCTGAAAGGAACTGTGGCCTACCCGCCCTGAGAGACCCCCTTCTCAGGAACAACCGGTAACTTAAGACCAGCGGATCGGGGAAGGGAGGATACGAGAGAGAAGACTATCTGGGGGTTGATAGTAATCTCATACCTTTCGGTAGTCTATTTTCGAGGTCATACACAATTACACTGTCCTCCGCTTCGGTCCGACATAAAGTAAAGGGGCCAACCCGAACACACAGGTTATCGCTACGCTTAGATTTCTGAAGAACAAGTAGTCCTTTCTTTACTCCCCGAACTTCGCATCGCTTGCTCTACTTCCCACCATATTCCATATTTCTCTACTCCTTCCTTTATAATCCTCGAATAGTAACTCGTGGACTATAAATCCCTTCCTTTTTTCTAAGTAGAGCCCTACTGGTCTGGTATAGTATAGAGCGAACCCTGAAAGCCGTATGGAGCCCTTTCGCATCGTCGGCATGCTCTCTTCCAGCTCCCCCTTTTATCCGTTTTCGAAGGAAGCCCAAGAGAGCGGGGCCTCCGTATCGGTGTCCTATACCCTTAGGCATGGCACGCCACCCGCACACAGACCCGCCCCTATGAAACCCCCTCATGCCAACCAGGGAGGGGCTCTCTCTGAACAACCAACGGAGCAGAAGGCGGTGCGGGAAAATCCAAGCGACAGAGCCGATTCTTAAGTACCCGGCCAGTATAACCTAATCGATCTAGTTAACTTCAATGATAGAAAGAATGCCTATCTTCATCTCCCATCGAAGGGACGTTCCGCTTGAGCCATTAATTCATCCCAATAACCTGTAATGAAGGAGACAGCGCCCGCCCGACTGTGTGGGTTAAAGATGCAATCCCCTACCAACATACATGGAAAGATCGAATTGAAAGCAAGAACATCAAGAACATAGGCACATCAAAACGAAGGAACTGAGACCAGGCGCATCAAAAGAAAGATCTAAATGCCGAAGATTTATTAGGAAGATCAGATTTCGAAAGTCAACGAGCGAGGCGCCGGAAGAAGAGAATTAGGAATAGGACTACTAGTAGAGCTGACCCGAAGCCCATCCCTAATTCGGAAGGTTATTCAAAGACCAATTTCCGCATGAAAGAAAGAAAACGGAACGAAGGACCCAATCGATCAACTTCTAGGAAAGGAAAAAAATAAGTACCGATCTTCGCGTCACCTCACCTCCTTCGGACCCTTGTCTTGCTTGGGCTAATTAGATATCCCAATTCGGAGTAAGCAGCCCGTTAATGAAAGTGCGATCCCATGATGTCGAGCAAGATGACTCGTCCCCTCACTAAAGATAGAATGACCGGGGATTGAACCTACAGTAGATAGATCAGAAGGAACTTCAATAGTAGGTACATCAAGAATGGAACCCTAAATACCGACGTGAAGGTGGATACCGAGAGAGAATCGAGCTGAGAACCCTATGACTGGCAGATGTACTGAACCTCGACCGGGAAAGCATTCGATCCCGCCGAAGATCGAGTAGGAAGAGAGGAGACGATCGTCTTCTCTCAGTTCGATGGCTTCATTGCAAAAAGTAGCTAAGTAGCTCCGAGGGTTTCCTTTCCCTTCTTACCTTGTTTATATGGGTATGACATAACCTGGGGGAAAGCTTGCTCAGAAGCAACCTGAGTTCACCGGAGAGAGCTCATAAGGCACCACCAAGACATCCAACTGTCTCAAACTCATGATTGATGGTGACCGCACTTTTACCATACCATAATAGGCTGGGCTGGGCGTCTATAAAAAACATCATGCCACCTGGTACGACTGGGGATTGAGGTTAGGTTTTTTTACTCTAGTAAGGAACTAGCGGATCACTTCAATCCAATAAAGTCGCTTGCCTGCCGATCCGAGGGGAAAAAGTCTCGGGCTTAGAGGTATGGATGGTCCCCACTAAGGCTTGCCTACTGCTTTGTTACCAGAGCTGGATCGATTTAATCTTTTCCTAGTACCCATGCTCCTATTACTACTTCTGCTGCTATTCTGACTCCCATGGATGGTTATGGTGGTTCCCCAGCTGCTGCTCCTACTCCTTTTGCTGGTGCCAAATCAGGTGACTTTGAAGTTGACGCTTGCCCAGTAGGCAGTTAGATGTAACCATGCTGGCAGTACTATGATAGCCTTAGAGCGCAGATGTCTCTGTCCCTAGGAACGTGATGCTTAGGTGCGAGGTTGAGATGACGGAAAGACAGAAGAGGATAAGCAGCTGTAAACAGGGCATGCCACAGCTGTCTTGGGCTATTGTCTTATAATACAATTACGCAGTGGTAGCAAGCAGCTCTTTAAGCAGCAGGTTTGAATCGATCAAATGTGAACTATGAGACGCTTGCATTTGCCGGGACATTATATGCTCTTTTTCTGTCGTCACACCAGGGATTTGACCCTGAAGTAGAGAGTAAGGGCTGGTCTTCATCTCAGAGGAAAGAAGCTGGCATGGGTGTCTCTTCATTGTAGTAGCTTTACCCGGACCGGCACGAACGGACTTTATTTGATCATCATTTTCTATGCGAATGCTCGATCTCCCGCTTGTGTTGAACGATCTCAAAACACTGACGGGGACAGGTAGATCTGTACCACTTTACGGTTCAACCCTCTTCTTGGTGACGGAGATAGGCAACTAGGATAGACAGGACGAGCGACAGCAGACTAATTAGCAAGGACAAGCGCAAATCTCTCTTGGACGAGCATGTCCACTAGGTAAAATGATGATAGGATACGACCAGCACACCTCGTGGCGGCCCATCTTCCGGTGTGGTGACATGACATAGCTTAGCCTTAGAGAACTTTTGATCTTAGCACTCTCGTGAATATGGTCAAAATGCTACCCTTCTTATTGGCGCATCGGATAAGAACAAGAGTGAAAAGGTATTTCGTGACATCATCGATCAGACCTGGCTTTTCAACTTCTTTGATTGATCTGCTTTGTTTAATTTGATTCAAATTCGAGCTATATGAGACTGACGTTATTTAGGACAGGAAGAGCAGAAGAGGGAAGGCGGGAAGGAAGAGAGACTGACTTTTTAATCAGTCTCTCTTTCTACGAGAGTTTGATAGGGGTTTTTTGAGACGCTTACACTTTTATTACGCTATCCTACCAGAAGGACTCAAACACTTTCGGCGCCAGAGCCATAGCAAAAGCACTGCACTCTGGAATCTTTTTCTTTCAATCTTATCTAACCATTTAGTTGATCTAGACCAAATAGAGATGACAGACAATTCTTATTCAATGAAACCGGTATTCCTAACGTAGAGCTACGGTCTTTCTTTTTTTACTCCTTTTTTAGTTTTTTAGGAGAATTGTCCAACTCTATAAGCACTGCTTTCTTTCCCTTGGCGCCCTTGTAGACTACTTACTATATGAGAGAAAAAGCTCTATTAGCGAATAAACTAGCTTTATAAAGTAAAGCTCACACTATAAATTTCTCATCATTGGAGGCGAGTTTTTCTCTTTCTATGTTATATATACTTGTATGTAACTATGGATAGTGACGATATTCAACTGGTCTCACCTTTCGATAACTTCCTTGGCAAATTGAAACTCATGTCTTTCCTTAATCAGTTACTTGCCCCCTTCTCCTACTATTGATTCAATTCCAAAGATGGAGGAAGTGTTACCCAGCGTCGAAGATAAAACCTTTTCCTCCAAGTCTACTATCTATCGTCAATCATTCTCTTCCTTTTGTACAGCTTTTAGTCAGCATGAAAGTAAGCGAGAGCAGGTAGTATGAACTAACGAGAACTATAGCTCTTAAAAGCATCGAGAAAGAGGAGTGGAACAAAGACCTTCCCAGTCTATCGGGACTCTACCTCTTTGGTTTATTCTTGCCCTGGGCTTAACTCTATGAATCCCGGGAATCTTTCCTTCGCTCTCCTACCCCCCCTTTCTTTATTCTGTCTAGGCGACATAAATGTCTTTCAATGGGTCTTATGTCACCTCTCCTATTGTCGTGAGCATGAAACCATCAAGAGTCAAAGCTGAGACAAGGCTAATCGTGATGTCTTACTCTATTATAATGGATACCCTCGCTTACTTTAAGCTGGGTTGCCCATGTTCGAAGATCTGTAGTTTCGATAGCAATTCCTCTTTGTTTACATGCTACCCTCACCCCAGGTAAACCGAACCCGTAAATTTTACTTTATCGGAGTTCCTTCTTTCTTTTGCCTCCCCAATCAGATCTAACTGGCTGGCACTCCCGGATTGGCTGCTTTCTTACTTCTTTTATGTCAACTAAGACATATATCAAAACGGCATGAAATGAAAGCCTACCTAACCTATAAAGGGTTTGTACCAGTACTTCTTGAAACTCCAGTTTTCCAATGCTTGTTTTCGTCCCCTGCTTGGCCAATTCAGATTCAACAAAGACCTTCCCTACTCAGTTTGTTTGCCAATGCGTGAACTTCTTTTTTTTCTGGGCAAAACCATGCTTCTTCCGCATCAACTGGTGATTCTCCCCTAAAGTTCAATCAGTTAATTAGTAAGTTCCGTCGCTCCCAACCAGTTCTTCTTCGACCGCGAGTGAACCATAGCCTTTTCCCGGAGATAGCCTTTTCTTTATTGTCAGGAGCTGTAAACAACATCTTCTTTTTGTTTACAGAGCTTAGTCCTTATTCTCTTCCTCTATCTAAGTGAAGAATTTCTTCTTCAATCGTTCTTCGCCAAGAGTTGTTTGAATCCAAGGAGAGTTTTCAAGTGGTCAAGCAAGTCCGAAAGTCATCGGGTAAGGTTTTATAGTTCCAGGTTAAACGTACTAAATCTTATTAGCTTATTGCCATTGGAGTGAAATCCTGTCCCAAAGTAGTGAGAGAAGGATTTGCTTCTCTTAAAAGAAATCGAATTTTAGAATAGAAAGACTTGGCTGAGGCAGAACCAGGAATAGCCATTTCGCTATCGCCTGCTAACTCGTTTAAAGAAAGTCAACCCATGCGCCAATCGACGGTTCCGAGTTCGTTCTATTAATATTAAAAGAAAAAGTAGCCGGGCTCTGTCGGGCGATTCCTCTTTGAGCGATTTGGCTTGGCCACTGCCACTAAATAAATAGTTTAGTGATGGCTTTTGACCAAGATAACGAGCTAGCCACAAAAGCTATCACTGAAAGAAGGTAACCCGAAGCAGACAAATGAAGTCGAATTGGCCTAGCCTAACGGTTCTCAAGAGAATTCCTAGTTCGTGCTAAGCTAAGGCTCAGCCCGGTTATAGCATTTGAAAGAGCAGCAGATTCGTTCACAAGATCTGAAAGCATTCGTTCCGAGTCGACAAGGGGCAGAAGAGCTTACTCAAACATTCCCATAGTCACAAACGAAAGCTTTGCCAAAGCAGAGAAAGCATCATCAACAGAAGACAGCGAACAAATTTGATCTACCAGAATGTAGATCTTTTCAATATGAAAAAGGAAATTAGAAAAGGTTCCTATAAGTTATCTCAATTACAAGTAAAATCGGTGCGAAGCGTTTTTGACTCGTTGAGCTTTATATGCTTCAAGCGCAAGAAGTCCGAAAATCCTAGAATCAGAATCCCAGGACAGTTACATTTCCATTCGTCCCTTCTATGCCAGTTCCCATCGATGGGATAAGGGTTTGGGATTTGGAGTTGAGGATTTGATCCCATCCCTTTATTTAGAGGGGAGTAACTTGACTTCAAGCCGAAAGCCAGTCAACCTCCGCACCAGAAGACGAATCCGAAGAGTCTGAAAGCAAAGATGCTTGACTAAAGCTAAACTAAAGGTAGGACTGCCTGGCAGCTCTATCTACTTTTTCTTTAGGAGCGAGATCGAAGTAAGAGGAGTTTCACGCTAATTGACTAACTATATAAAGTGGGGAACTAAACCAATAAGAATAAGGAGTGGCAAGAAAGAGAGCATCCCAAAGCCAAAGCAAGAAGAGCTGACTCTTGAACATGACAAATCGCTGAGTCAATTACGAAAAAGGAAGTTAGATTTCTGAGATGAGAAAGATTTCAATCCGATAAAAAGGTGCTCGCACCGATTCGATTACTTGCTGAACCCAGCCTAGCCCGAGATAAGGTAAAGGCTTGCCACCGGGATCATCCTGCCTTCCCGTTAGTTTAACTCGCGTCGAGTGGCAGTTTCAAGATCCACTTAGACTCTACCCATATAGTTTTGCATACAACAGTTAACAAGAATCCTATCATCCTAATGATAAGATCTTTTTCTTGCTATCTATCTTGCTTATATGGGGATATAATTGAATTGTAAGTACTTGAGATTCATTCTGCTAACTATCCTTTATTAAGATTAAGTCAGAATTCCCGCCTTAGCTGATCTTGACGGAGATTCTCTCTTTTCTATTTTACATAGTACTACGCTCTACTTTCATCAATAGAGCTATCATTGGTTCGAATGCAATTCGTGGGGCATACCATCAAAAGGCCATCAGAATCATACAAAGGGCCATACATAGACATAGCATTCGATGCAACCAGTTGCCGCTGCAAGACTAGCCGTTCTTGAGTAAAGAGCAGCTCTTACCCTATTTGATGGTGAATAAGAGAAGAAGCTGCTGTTGAGGAAGCATCCAATTGCAATTCCAGAGTAATATCCCTTTTTGATTGTTGACAGAAGAGGGAAAGTGGAAAGGTGGAAAGGACAGCATCGTCATCGTCGCTTCCTTACTTCGGAAGCTCCTTCCTTTGCTATCATAGTTGTTATAGCTCCTCCCTCTGTTCACTCCTTTTCTTACTAATTGTAAGCTTTAGTAGTTTATCCCTTCCGAAGGGACTATGGCGCCACTGCTTTAGCTCTATCTACTATTCGAGCCGGGAAAACTCCGAAATCCTTTAACCGTCGCTCCTCCCTTGCTGTGCTTTCGGGCGCAGTTAAGTCCTTCTTCTTGGCCTGGCCCCTGACTTATTCACTCTCAAAGCTCAGACCCATTCTTACTTCAACACTAGCTTAGCTCGGGGATGAATCTATTGGGAGACCTTACTCGCGCTAATTTGATTTCCAAGCCTGGGATTGAAAGCCGTCATCCGAAGCTTGGATACCTAATCTCATTCCAAGCTCTATCTTTGAAGGACCGACAGAGCGCTAAGAAGGATCGGGTCAAGGCGATATTGAATCAATTCCCTCGCTAATAAGGAGATTTGAGGGGAATAGCGCATCTGTAAGGGAAGGCTCTCTAAGGCTACAGTCGCCAAAGAAAGCAAATGGGATTGAAGCTGAACTCCTAGTTCTCAGGCTAAGAACGAACGTAAGAAAGTAAGCCTACATCAGAAGACTTTCGCTAAAGAAGAGCTATTCTTGTGACAAGAGAAGGAATAGCCTTTTTCTACAGCAATCACAGCTTATCTCTTATAAATTTATTAAATCATTCCCCTAGTCGTTCTTTTTTAGAATTGCTAGTAGTTCACTCAAGAGAAATTTGAGATTGTGTAATGTGTAATAGGTACGTACGCGGGCGGAGCTGGAAAAGGGTCATCTCTTACTCAATGGGGCTATTTCCAGGTAGTATTCACCAACTCAAAGCCCGGTTTCGTTGCCACTGGGCTAGAGAATGCCATGGGATAGCACAATAGAATACCAGCAGTCAACCTTGTCTCATCACCACCAGATTGGGGAGTGATCCAATCCAATGGGTCACTGGTCCTTTTGAAGCGGATAGCATGCCCTGCAAGGTTCCGGAGAAGAGCCGCTTTGCCGGAAGGTATGGAGTGAACACCCAAGAACGAGATGAGGGACCACTTCACTTTGACTGTATTAAATGTATTAAACAACCAAGCGAGCAAGCCATCGAAAAGAAAGCGAAAGCCAACTCGCGGGAAAAAGCCTTTCTTAGAAGTCTTTTTCACCTGATCGATCGTATGTCTTAGCCAGAAACCAATGCTTTCCTCCTGCCTTCTCCTAGGGTGGTAAAGTCAATCTAAAAGCACAGGTTCCAGTTAAAGCGTAGAACACAAGGAAATAGGCAAACTCAACAAAGAATCAAGTCAGCCAGGTCGGATTTCGGGTTCACCTTCTCCTTTTGCCTTCTTCTTATGATGTAGTTGTAGAGGAACCAGCCACTACACTATAGATTTTAACATAAATGGACTTTACCTGGGATTTTTTTACCAAAGGGTAGTTCTTTTAGTCAGTGGATGTTACAACACATCAATCAGGCTTTGAGACCTAAGAACTCAATTTCGTAAGAAAATATGCCAGATTGAATGTCAATGCTCTCATTTCCTGAAACCAGCCCTCAAAGTAAAAAGCAGATATTCAAATAGCATATGTAAGTTTAAGATCAAGTTCTTCTGTTCTCTCAGTTCCTTTCATCCCCGAGACAATATATAAAATAAAATATCACATGTCGGTTAACCAAGGGTAAGGGTATACCACTTGAGGGCGGGGATTTCGTTCCTTCATCTAGGGATGGGAGATTCCGTGCTTTGAATGCTATCAATGCAATCAAGTTGTTTTCGACCTCCACTGATCTAGAGGTGCAACGAACGAGAGTGAGTCTACTGGCTCAGTGTGAGTACTATATACTTTCTTCTTCCTCTGAAACTCTTATCTTAGTCTCATATCTAGTGGCTCTTTCAGATAGTTCTCAGAGGTCATTGAAAACTATGCCTTCAAACTTATTTATCAATTCGAAGTAAAGACCGGCCAGTTTCACAAAGTCTGACTCAGGAATGGTAACCAGGCATCTGACAAAAGCTCTATGGAACCTCATAATGAATTGTTATCCTCCTACTTCTTTGCAGAACCAACTAATGGAATAGGAGAAGCGGGGAGATTGATTCGTTTAAGTTTCCGAAGTAAGTTCGCCTAGTTTTAGGTTTTAGCACCTTCGCTGTAGAAGCACCTCTTTCCGACGCTAAGCGCAAAAGGCACTCGAAGGAGTAGTGGGACCAACCATCACTACCATAGGGCTCTAGTGAGAAATCCTGCCACCTCATATTCCTATTTCCCCTCACGTGTCAACAAGCAAGTTGGGTGCTCTCCCTTAACGTGGTAGGACTCTGTTGCAGGTCTTGACGTTGGCTGATTAAAAAAGGGCATCCTCGTCGCAGCAAAGCAAAGCCCGTCTTTCTTAGTTTAGTCAAAAAACGAGACTTTCACAGGTCCGATAGGTCTTTCTACTATACTAGTAGGGTGGTTACCTTCAAATGCGTTAATTTGCCTTTTTAGACCTTCTTTGTCAACAAGAGCCAAAAACTTGGTCTTCAATCCTCAAAAAGAAAAGAAAAAATAAGAACTAAGCGAACAATTTTGCTTGTGATGATAATGTTGAAGTTAATGCTTGACATGTGGTGATGTGGGCTTCGTGTAGTTCTTCTATGGTTACTCACAGCAATATGTATCAAGACTGGTAGGCCTCAAATCGCAAAACTGATACATTTGACTCCCCTGCCCAAGCCTTCACATCCAAGAATGGGGTCTCCAACGCGGCGGCAGCAGTGTCATAAATGCCGGCTTTTACAGTAGAGAAGACCAGGAATTCTATCAGAAATTGAGTATCAATTGGGACCTGAGAGTTGTGAACGAGTCGTACGAGTGGGTTGAGAAGGCAGTTGTGTTTAGTCCGGAGCTTAGGAACTGGTAATCATCGGTTAGAGATGGGTTGTTGGAAGCTGGGGTTAAACCATATAATGGCTTCAGCTTTGATCATTTGCTGGGTACTAAGATTGGTGGCTCAACCTTTGCCCCTTCAGGAAGGAGACACAGTGCTGCAGATCTGGCTTGGATCGATAGGCTATGGAATAAACGGATGTAGGAAGGCTTCTTTGACCCTAGCCCTAGCGCTGAAACAAGGGAATCTAAGCATACCCCTTGCCGGGCACGGTCTCTTTCCGATTCTTCTTCTGGCCTTAATCTCTTATTCGGGACTTCCTTCAATTCCAGGGAGGGACATACAACATAGGACAGTCAGGCTATCAGTTAGCTGCCTCGAAAGAGAGCGGTTGGTTGAATAGGTAAAAGCGACGGATTGGAACCGTCGGTTAATGATACGATTGGCTAGGCAAGTAGAGTTACCTCAGCCAGCCTGCTAACTTCCTAATAATGTTGGTTAGCTAGTGTCATTTTGTTATGTAATTTTTTCGGCAATTGCCGAACTACAAGGGCAAATAAATGAATAAATTCATAATGTGCTTTCCTTGATTCTTACTCTTTCTTAGAAATAGGCGATTCTCTGAAGACCCTGTCCTCCCCATCTCCTCTTCTAAGGCTTCATGGAGATTGATCGACGAATCTCAAGGATTTGATTTCGATTCCTTTTCAATTTCTCTATCTCGGACGGAAATCGATCATTTATTACGATGAATGACTTTCCCTCCTTTGTAGCAGTCCATGCCCTTGAGCCAGCGCTCTTCTCTGCGGATTAAGGAGAAATGACAGCTACGTCTACCATATATTGATGCTGGTCGGGCTCCTGCGATGCGACGAATCAAAGGCAAGGAAGTTGGACGGCATTACACTAAGACATAGGAGGAACCAAGCCCATTTACTACTTACTTTTGGACAGAGCGTGACACGACTTACTCACTCACGAAGTTCAAAGTGAAAGGGTCCCTTCGAGCCGGCAGAAAAGGTAAAGCTAGAATCCTCAATTCGTACTTCTGGAAAGAAAAAGCCAGCAATCACTAAAAGAAAAGATAGGAAACCTGCGCACTTCAATTTAACCTGAATTAACGAATGGCAGCCTATGACAGGGCTTACCAATGCAACTCCGAAGGCTGACAAAATATCTTAAATAACTCGCCTGGGTGGGCTACTCGTCTTGAGGGATAGGCAAGACCTACTCCTTAAGAACATATTTAGTGCGGTGTTCTTTCCATTCGGCATGCCGATAGGGAACGATCCATATTCAATATAGTTAGTAATCCAATTTCTCTATTTTATGGCTGCTAGCTCAGTCTTGGAGCGTGATGCAAGCTCTGCTTTCGGGCTTTTGCTCACTCTGAGCAGGGTAGGGTGCTCTATACCTTATTTATGTAATTTTCTGCTTTTAGCGGATTGGATGCTTTCGATTCCTTAGCAGAGCTAATTCGATCTTCTCCTTTCTCTGGGTACGGTACAAAGAAGACCAAGTGGATGGAACAACCCGATGACCCAATCGACACAGTACCGAGCCAGAGCAGTCTAACAAGGGACAAGAGACTATTTGTTCACAGCTTCACATCCTAGTGCCAAGGTGCCCAGCTAAGTTGGAGATGAACCGCCTCAGGTAATTCACCTGTCCCAGGAATCTTTGCAACTGTTTCTTGTTCTGGGGCGGCTTAGCCTCTAGAATTGCTTTAGCCTTGTTCTGATCAACTTCAATTCCTCTTTGATGAACCAGGAATCCAAGAAAGTTTCCAGCTTTAACTCCGAAAGCACACTTGAGAGGATTGATCTTCAGCTGGTGCTTCCTCATCCTCTGGAATCCTTTCCTCAGGTGTTCCACATGATCATCTGACTTTTTGGATTTCACAACTATGTCGTCGATGTACACCTCCATGAAGCGACCGAGCATGTCATGAAAGATGGCGTTCATAGCTCTCTGGTAGGTAGCTCCGGCGTTCTTCAAACCGAAAGGCATGACCAGCCATTCGAAGGTACCAATGGAACCTGGGCACCTGAAGGCGGTCTTGGACACATCCTCTGGAGCTATGAAGATCTGGTTGTAACCTGAGAAGCCATCAAGGAATGACAACAACTCATTCTTGGATGCCGCATCTATCAGCATGTCTGCAATGGGCATCACGTACACATCCTTTGGCGTGGCCACGTTCAAGTCTCTGAAGTCAATGCAGACTCGAAGCTTCCCGTTCTTCTTGATCACAGGTACTATGTTGGACAGCCACTGTGTATACCTGGTAGGTCTAATGAACTTAGCTTTCAAAAGCTTCTCAATTTCTTCTTTGACTTTCAGGATTACTTCGGCGGACATTCTCCTAGGTAACTGACGATGCGGCTTGAACTCAGGCTTGATTGGTAACCTGTGCTCCACCAAGCTCCTTTGTAAGCCAGGCATCTCGTCGTAATTCCACGCGAAGCAGTCTTTGAACTCATGGAGTAAGTCTACTATTTTCTTTTTCAAATCTTTTCTTAACAGAGAGCTCACATAGGTGATCCTCGGTTCCTCAGGTGTACCAAGGTTGACTTCTTCTAGAGGATCCTGTACTCCTGTAAGCACGTCATCAAGCTTTGCAGGTGCAGGTTCCAGGTCCTGAAGCTGCAACTCTTCTGAATCCTCCGGTTCCACTTCATATATGACCTCAGCTCCATCAACATCCAAGGTCTCCTCTGTGATCATCCTGTCAAGAACATGCTGCATCTGTGCTCTAGCAATGGCAGCTGCAGCTACTGCCAGCTCATTATCTGTGTAGGTCGACTTAATCATGGAGCTCTTCAATGACGGGCTCCTCTCTCGGCCACTTATACGGCACGAGATCAAGTGTACTGGTAAGTCCCTCCTTAGCTGATACCAAAATTACATTTAAAATATTACACCTCTTTAGATATACAAAAAAATGTAATTTATTAAATGTAATTTATTAAATTACATTTTTTAAAAAAATTGACTTTTCTATTTTACGTTGTCAACCCTCTTTCTTTTAACGGCCGGTTGTTCGGTTAAAGGCAAGGAGCGTAGCAGCCACTATGAATGGCAAGGAGGAGCGTAGCCTATCGTAGCCTATGAATAAGATCAGTTACCATTAATAAATGGTCAAAGGCCAAGATCAGAGCTACAAGAGAAGATGAATAGTCCCGAACAAGCAAGCAAGCCTGAAAGCATTAAAGGCCAAGGAATGAAAGCATTAGAGTCTTTCTCCCCTTATGAACCTGACACTTCTCTGACATCAACCAATCCAAGCCAACTAGTGCCAAGGAGATGGGAAGAAGGACTGCGCCCCAGGTAAGAGGGGTGAGTCTAGAACAACAAATTCAATAGAGGCATCGCGAGATGAGACTTCAAGCTATAGAAGAAATTAAACTTAAGAAGGAGTATACATGGTCGCTGCATCTGAAATCATTCGTTCACCCGTGGAGTATTAGACTTGTTCTGCTGCAATAAAAAACTTTTAAGTATAAGAAATAAGTCTTTCAATCATTCGGCCGATTTCTTATCCTTCATTTGAAGTAAGCTGAACTTCAAGTTAAGTATAAAGTAAAGCAAAGGGGCCCGCTTACCCACTCCCCTTTCCCCCCATTGCCGATGCCTTTTAGTTTAGTTGCCCCATTGGTAGCACTCTTCCCAGTTACTTTCCTATTGGAGGGTCAATTGAGAATGGCAAGAAGGTGAAAGGAAAAAGCTTGCAACATTCTTAGCAATGGAAGGGGCAAGTCTTTAAACTAGTTCAAATAGCCCTAGCTAGATGACAGCCATCAAAAGGCCTAAGCCCATATAATATAGCCTCGGCCTGCCAAAATGATGTTCAGCGGTCTCTACCCAAGTAGCTGTGGCCCATGATCCAAAAGACCCGCAACTAGTTAATCATGCTATCCTTACCTTCTAACTAACCTCTTCGATTTCGCTTATCCTAACAGTGATTGATTAGGCGTAACTGTTGAAGCTGGTTATGCAAAGTTAGTTAGGTTGTTCACACAGGCAGTGTGATTCTGAGGGTGTATTTGCTTCACAAGGTAGTTAGTTTGCTCATTAAACAGGCATGTATAGTACTCAACTGCAGAAAACTAGTAAGGATTATGCCTGTCATCAAATTCGTGCCGCATGGCGGGATTACTCTACTTCTACTCTATAAATAGAAACTCGATAAGCCTTCGAGCTCTAAAAGAAAATAAAAAATTTTTATAATTAGCGCGGTATGGCAGCTCTTGCAGTTTCAGAAAGGCTTTTTCAAATTTCACAAGAAATCCAGGAAATCGAGAATGAGCTGGGTCAACGCCGATTTGCCTTAAGAGCCTTTTTGAGGCACCTGCGTCCGGCGAGCCCTGCCGTCGTAGGAGACCGCATGCGCGCGGCAAATGAAAACATAATGCGCCTCGAGACGAGACTACAAATGCTGCGAGATGAACAGCGAGCGCTCATTGTGCAGGCTGTCACCCTCGGCGACCGGAGAGACTAAGAAAGAAAAAAATAGTTACAGTCTCTTCCGTTGTGGAAGTTTATGTAGTTACATAAATAAAGGAGTTCCGTATTGTACTCCCTATTTGCTTTTCTAGTGCTACTTTCCTTGAAATAAAGATCGTTGATAGCCTACATGCATAGCGTTTTCTCAATAAAGAAAGTTAGTAGCAGTGTAGGTTTACCTGCTGCTGAATTGAACTTTCTTTATTGTATATTGAATTTACTAATTACTAATGCCTTAAGCTCCGGATATTTATAAGTTATATATATAACTTATAAATATATACTCTTTAAAAGGTTTACCATATAAAATTATTTAACTTTAATGAAAGATTATAAGACTCATGCAGTCACCCCTTATCTTACTCCATTTCTTCCTAAGGTCAGGAATAATGGCCTTAGATAGCGTTTATCTTATCTTTCAAAAGACCTTAAGCTCGCTATATTAACCTATAAAAGTCTTCAGCTTTCAAATGTTATCTTTCGCATTCGCATGCCTTACGAAAAGCATTTCAAAAGTTTCATTTTCTCTGTATTTTTGGTTGAAAAAGCAAGAGGAAATGGCACATTATTAGATAAATAGTGCAGGCATGTGTTGCACTTTTTTCGAAATCGAAAGAGCTCTTTTGAGGGGCGCAGCGGAATTAATTCAGAAAGCAAGACAGAATAGGCTCTTACTGCTCTAGAAAGAACTTCCCTTGAATCAACTGCTATTGAAGACGGTGCTATTGATATTAGCTGTGGGACTTCGGTGCCTTAAGCGGAAGAGGGGATTTCTTTCTGGCTGCTACGCTCCTTTCTTATTCTTTTTTTCTGTCTCTGAAGGTGGATAATGGAACTACTGGTCTGCTGCTTTGACTTTTTCTTTTTCAGAGGTCAGCTAGGAAAGGGGGTGGCCACTATTCTTAGTAGAAGATGCCAGTTTAGAGGATCCAGAGAGCTAAGATTCGATAACGGAAATGACTGCTAAGACCCAGGACCATTCCCTTAGTCTACTAAAAAACCATTAGGAGAAGAAAGTTCTGCCTCAGTACACTAAATTAATATCGAGACAGCTCAGCCTAAGGAGACGAAGACTACTTCACTATACGAGAATCCCAGGGGTTATTAGCCACTCCCGACACCTCCATTAGGAAGAAGAGGCGCTCGAGAGACCTTCCCAGTTAGTCAATTAAGGCTTCCCACTCATTGATCAGGACAAAGGGGAGGTCTGATCTTGATCTTATTCCACAGAGACATAGGAAAGACAGAGGCCCTTGGACCTTATGAGTAAACTGGACGAAGAAGAAGGAGTTGACCCTTGACTCACTACCACTGCCGAAGTTACTGGAGAACTACGACAAAGGGGCTCAAATCCAGGTGGTTAAGTCTCCTTTAACAAACCGACTAGAAGACCCACAGATGAAGTTTCACCCATTCCAGGTTTTTACGTGCATTGCATTGAGATATACCAACTTCGTACGATCGATATAACAAGGATCCAGTCCTTACCAAAAAGACGTCGACAGGATGAAATCAATGCTTGGTTCCTGCCAGTTTGACGAGAAAGAAAGACAGACATTCCAGAAGCTTCACTTGTGACCGTGACCGAATCACAGAAAGAGAAGGAGTGAGGCGCTCTCATTTCATTCCCAGCCGCTTGTCTGATAATGAGGAAAGGAATTCTACCTTTACCGATTGGACTGGTTCAACATCTTCACAGGACGCCCTACCAGTTGGCGCAAGGACTGCTTTTGCCCTGGGACCAAAGAACAAAGGGAAGCTCAGCTCTCACTACCAGTGAATGATGAAATGCCTCGACTTAGAAACCACAGCCCTTCTGTCGAGAGGACAAAATCAATCCTTTTTATCAAAATAGAAGATTAGGGATGCCTTGCAGTTGAAGCCTCTGGGCTTAGCCCTACTATGACCGAAGAAGACGATTTACTAAAGATAAAGAAAAAAAGACTCCATGAGCCAGTTACGCCACTTCAGCACAAGGTCTTGAATAGCCTATACGAATTCTCACAAGGAGAGAGACGACCCTTCTCTTACGTGGGACACGGAGATGGAAGAATGGTAGGACCGACTTTCAGACTTAGCCAAGGAACGACCGAGACCTCGAACATGAGAAAGACTGACGCCTGATTCAGGAAGGGACACGAGGGCTCCTCTTTCTCACTGGAAGATCTTAATATTCTACAGTAGAATAAGTCCCCAACCTTAAAAATGAAGGATCAAAAGTCTGCTTTCCAAAACCCACGCAAATGGAGGCCGATGCCCTCAGACCCATAACAGGGGGAGAACGAAGCTTTTCCATATAGCAACTTCCTCCATTATAGGAGGCCTCTGTCATTAGAAGAAGACCGCTTTGAAGCTAGGAGACCAAAAAAAAATTACTAAACCAGCCATCTACGCGGGTTGGCCACTAAATAAGAAGGCCTCTACGAACGCTTTCACTAGAGAAAGAGAGAAAGGCCCGTTCGGCTATGTAAAGAAGTCCCTGCAGGCTCCAACCCAGTCCTAACATTCTACAATAATAGTGTCCGACGTCTAATAGAAGGGGCACCGCTTTCATTCCTGCTTGGCGCTCTAACATTACCAACACTGACCACTGAATAAGGAAGACCTACCACCCACACAGCAAACCAACGCTCCCCTTTTAGTTCGGAAAGAAGAAGGGTTGCGCCCGGGTGAAAGACTATGCCTTCAAGGGGGCCAAAACGACCAGAAAAAGGAGCGGGAAGGCATGGTCACAAGACCCCGCTTTGAGCCATCGAAGACCAGATGATGGGTTACGAAGATATACAAGGAAAGAGACGCTCTGGAATACCTTTCAGTTAATCAGGGGTTACGCCCAGAAAAGGCGGCCCTTTCATTTCTGAATGAAGCCTTACAGACGAACTATAGAAGGAGACAGGCTTTCGTCCTTCCTGAATATTATGGGAACTTTCTTCTATTAATTGTTTTCGAAATGCCGATTTTCCTGTCTGCGCTAAGGCGATAAGGAAAAAGAGAGGGGCCCTTAGTATGTGGAAAAAAAGGCAAAGCTGCAGGAGAGACCTCGCTTTATTATGGATGCTCCAGTTACCGAAGATCCAAAGCAAAGGAAGAGCGAGCTCTGATTCCCAGTTCGTTAATCAATAGAAGATACCCACGGGTTACTTCCTTTCTACACAGGAACGGAACGAGTTGACCAGACCATTCAACATCCGAAGGACTCTTACCGCTGGAACGACCGATGCCTGATTCATTTCTCGCTCACGACCCCTTAAGGTTTGCACTCACTCTCTTTCGATAGAAAAAGGAAGAAATTACCGGGAGTTGAAGAGTAAGAAAAGGTCTTCCCCTTAGACCTTTAGACCTGACCAAGAGAAGTAACACCGGTAGCCAATAACTCAGAAAGACCTGATCTACTCCCACAAGTTCGCTAACGCTCACCCTGTAAACCCTCGAGCTTTATTAGTAGTTACACGAGTGCTCAGATCAATACCGACACACATATGGAGTGCCTGGCCCGGACCCTCTAAGTATGGGGAGTGCCACTACTGCTTTCATTGTTCTACTATTGAGTGCAGGTCTCGCTCATTGAATTGCCGCGGTGCAGCCTTGAGAAAGGGAATCCCGACCTCCATCTCTATCCGTGCGAGAGTCAGAAGTAGAAATAGGAATGTTTGACGTAAACGTAATAAGTAGTGTAGTGAAATCTTTGTGATTGAAGTTCGCTTCTCCAGAGCTAGAATCGAAAAGACCTACTGACCACCCCTGTAACTAACCGAAACAACCCCCGGAGCAGATCAGAACGAAAACTCGTTTCCTCTTCAAGCTAAAGTCAAGCTAGAGCCCCCCTACTCTATTTAACGAACCAGGGAAAGGAAAGAGGAGAATCAGGGTTAGCGCAAGTGATCGAATGAGGAATCAAAATTATTAGAAGGAGACAGAATCAATTAAAGATTATTCAAGCAGACTGATGGAGGTTGTAAAAAATATGAGATTGATGGGAGAAGACATCTCAGATCAGAAGGTGGTTGAGAAAGTTTTGATTAGTTTGCCAGAAAAGTTTGAATCTAAAATTTCCTCTCTTGAAGACTCCAAGGATCTTACTACTATTTCCTTGGCTGAGGTAATTGGAGCTCTTGAAGCTCAAGAACACAGAAGAAATATTAGAAGTGAAGGAAGTGTTGAGGCTGCCTTTCAAGCAAAGATGAAGCTCAAGCCATCTACTTCAAAAGATAGTAAGAAGTTTGCTGATGATCAATCAGAAAAAAACAAACAGCCTGAAATTGGAAGGCAAACAAGGAGGAAAAGCAGGTTCCCACCTTGTGGAACTTGTAAAAGAACAAGTCATCATGAGAATGACTGCTGGTACAAGGGAAAGACTCCACCTCCTTTGCAGTGCAGATTTTGCAAAAGGACTGGTCATATTGAAAAATACTGTAGACAGAAGCAGCAGGGACAGCAAGCTCAACCTGGGCAGCAGACTCAGCAAGTCAATTTTGTTGAAAAAGAAGTTAAGGAGGAGCACTTATTCATGGCTATGACGATGGGTAGATCTGAAAATCAAGCATCCTGGTTTCTTGATAGTGCTTGCACTCAACACATGACCAGCAAAGCAGAATTTTTTAGCAATCTGGAGCCTGTTAGTGGATCAGTCAAGATGGGTAATGGAGAGAAAGTTTCTATCACAGGCAAAGGTACTGTGGCCATTCATACTTCTTCAGGTACAAAATTCATTTCAGATGTTCTGCTAGTGCCTGATTTAGATCAAAATTTGTTGAGTGTGGGTCAAATGATGCAAAAAGGCTATTCTTTGACATTCAAAAATAATCACTGTGTAATTGTGGATCCTAATGGCAATGAACTAGCTGATGTGTCTATGGAAAATAGAAGTTTTCCTTTGAATTGGAATTAAATTTCCTTGCATGCTTGTAGGAGCAGTAAATATGATGATGAATCTTTTTTATGGCATAAGAGGCTTGGTCACTATAATTTGGCATCAATCCAGTTTGCTCAAAGGAAGGGACTTGTTAGAGATTTACCTGTTATTGAAGTTTGTTCTGATGTATGTGAAAGTTGTCAGTTAGGAAAGCAACATAGATTGCCATTTCCCATTTCTGGTGCTTGGAGAGCAAATGAAAAATTAGAATTGGTCCATTCAGATGTCTGCGGGCCAATGAGCAATCCTTCACTCAGTGACAACAAGTATTTTATCCTTTTCATAGATGATTTCACAAGAATGACTTGGGTCTACTTTCTCAAGCAAAAGTCTGAAGTGTTTTCTGTCTTCAAAAAATTTAAAGCACTTGTTGAAGCTCAGAGTGGCTGCAAATTGAAGACTCTAAGAACAGATAATGGGAAGGAATATACATCTGGTGATTTCAATCAGTTTTGTGAAGACTTGGGAATTCAACATCAGTTAACGGTTAGCTACTCTCCACAACAGAACGGTGTGTCAGAGAGGAAGAATAGATCAGTACTTGAGATGGCTAGGTGCATGATTTTTGAGAAGAAAATGCCAAAGTTCTTTTTGGCAGAGGCTGTGAATACTGCTGTCTACTTGCAAAATAGACTTCCTACAAGGGCTGTGAATGGTATGACTCCTTTAGAAGCTTGGAGTGGATTTAAGCCTTCAGTCAAACATTTGAAAATCTTTGGCTCCATTTGTTATGCTCATATACCAGATGTAAAAAGGGACAAGCTTGATGAAAAGGCTGAAAAGTGTATTTTGATTGGCTATAGCTCTCAATCTAAGGGTTATAGAGTTTTCAACATTAAAACAAGGAAGGTTTTTGTCAGCAGAGATGTAAAGGTGGATGAGGATGCTTATTGGGATTGGAATGATTCTCAGGTTCAAGAGAGGCCTGCAAAAGTTATTGAAGATAAAAGTTCAAATTCAGATTTGGCACCCGAATCTGAAAGTGATGATGAGTATGCTGTTAGAGGTACTAGACCAATTTCTTAAATTTACCATAGATGCAGCAGAACAATTGTTGAGCCTTCCACATTTGAAGATGCTTGTGATGTTGAAGAGTGGAAGTTAGCAATGAAGGAAGAAATAACAATGATTGAGAAGAACAAAACCTGGAAGTTAGTTGATAAACCAGAAAACAAGCAAGTTATTGGGGTTAAATGGGTGTACAGGCTGAAATTAAATCCCAATGGTTCAATCAACAAATACAAAGCAAGGCTGGTAGTTAAGGGGTACTCTCAACAGCCAGGAGTTGATTTCACTGAGACTTTTGCACCAGTAGCAAGAATGGACACTATTCGAATTTTGATTGGTCTAGCAGCTCAATTGAAGTGGAAAATTTGCCATTTAGATGTTAAATCAGCATTTTTAAATGGCTATCTTGAGGAGGAGATTTATGTTGCTCAACCTGAAGGCTTCATTGTCCAAGGAAGTGAAGATAAAGTATACAAATTGGAGAAGGCACTATATGGATTAAAACAGGCACCTAGGGCCTGGTACAGTAGGATAGACTCCTATTTGTGCAGCAAAAATTTCAGGAGGAGTGAGAATGATGCAACTCTATATGTAAAGAGATTCTCCAATGATGATGTTCTTGTTGTGTCACTTTATGTAGATGATTTGCTGGTGACAGGAAACAATATGGAAGAATTGATGAATTTCAAGAATGAAATGCAGAAGCAATTTGAGATGACTGATCTTGGTGATATGAAATATTTCCTAGGACTTGAAGTTCATCAGTCCATGGATGGAATTTTCATTTGTCAGCAAAAGTATGCTCAGGAAATACTGAAGAAATTCAAGATGCAAGATAGCAAACCAGTTCCAACTCCACTGGTTTTGAATGCCAAGCTTTCTAAGGAAGATGGTGATGAAATGGCAGATGCAAGAAGCTATAGAAGTTTGATTGGAAGCCTCTTATATCTGACTGCCACAAGATCCGATTTAATGTATTCAGCTAGTCTTCTTTCCAGATTTATGCAACAGCCATCACAAACTCATTTTGCAGCAGCAAAAAGAGTGTTGAGGTATTTAAAAGGCACAACTCAACTTGGAATCTGGTTTAGATCAACAAAGAATGGAAGCTTGAATGGATTTGTGGATAGTGACTGGGCTGGAAGCATTGATGACATGAAGAGTACAACTGGCTATTGTTTTTCACTGGGGTCAGGCATGTTTTCATGGGTTTCAAGAAAACAAGAGGTTGTAGCTCAGTCTACTGCTGAAGCTGAGTATGTAGCAGCAGCTGCAGCAGCAAACCAAGCTATTTGGTTGAGAAAGATTCTTAAAGACCTTGGAGTAGAGCAACATGAAGCCACAGAGATCAGATGTGACAACAAATCTGCAATTTCCATAGCTGAAAATCCAGTTCAGCATGGAAAGACAAAGCATATCAATGTTAAGTTTCATTCAATCAGAGAAGCTGAGAAGAACAAAGAAGTTAAACTTGTTTATTGCAGCTCAGAAGTTCAGATTGCTGATATACTGACCAAAGCTCTTCCCAAGGCAAGATTTCATAAGCTTAGAAGTATGCTTGGAGTATCTAGCAAAAATTCCAAGGAGGAGTGTTGAAGTTAATGGAACTTTTTGCTAGGAACTCTATGGCAGCAGCTGATATTTTAATATTTTTCTATTTTGTAATCTCCAATCCAGAGAGTTGAATCTGGTTTGGTAGTGAATATGTGATGTTCCATGTTTTAGGGAGAAATTTAGGAAAAGTTATGTATTAGTTAAATAAGGTATGGGCTTGAACAGTAAAAAGCATGTATTCTCCTACAAAAGGAGCTCTGTTTCAGCAATGAAAGTAGATGAAAGTAGAAGGGGCTTTCTTTAAAGAGTAAGTCAGTCCCCTTGAAAGATGCATCCAAATCTGCACTCGGGGTACGCATAAGGCTTCAGAACAGGGTTGGAAACTTAATTAGATGTTATAGATAGTTATCGGGAAAGAAAGACTTGATGACGGCTGCACATACTCAAAGGGCTTTTCTTCCTTAGCTGGCACTTATACTGCTACTAGTATGAAAAAACTCAATAGAATGCGATAGGGGAGGAAAAAACGCTCGACTAAGAAGGGCATGTACTGGATTTCGAGCAAAAACAAGGTTTGGTCTTTGATGAAAGAGTTTCACTTCGTCCCTTTTACCACCTATCTATTGAGCCTTTCAAACCCGATACCTGTTCACTACTCGTATGTATCAAGTATGCTCTCGTGACGTCAGACCTTCCTTTACGAGATTTTCTTTCCGGTTAAGGGTAGACTGAAGACTACGGCCCTTCCCTTCCATTGGGGACTCGTTCAATAACTACTATAGGACACAGGGTTTCGGGCTGAAGCTGGCTGGCAACCAACAGGCAGGCAAAAGAGGACTATCTCAATTCTTGCTTTTGAAGCGAAGCGACTTGGATTGATGCCTATCGATAACAGGAAGCGAGGGATTTGACCTAGAACTAGACCACCTTATTATATATAATGCAACCTTTTCATGTGAAATGGATTCTTAAACCTTCTTCCAATCCTTCCTCCAACAGGCATTCGATTCCGAAAGACCGGATTAATGGTCAACGACTTTGTCTCCTTCACACAAGGGTTTGAATCCTTCTCCCCCGCTTAGGACAGTAAGGGGAAGTAGGGATATTCCGATTCCTTCGCTTTTGGTGTGATTGAAGTTTATTCCGAGCTAGACATGATTTTTTACAGGTTTATGACCTATGTTCTGGTACCTGGGTGCCTGTCCTACGACTAAAGCACAGATTATCTGGTCAGTATATATGACCAATCAAGATCAGAGGAGCGGGTAGAATCAGGATTGTGAATGCCCATTTCGGGATAAGGAGTGGGCGTAGCTGGGTCAGAACGTTCGCCTAGCGCTAGTGTAACCCCAAAACGAGAAGGGATATTTTCAAGTTATAAGCATGTCGAACTGCTAGCTTAATTGGAGGACCAGAACTCTTCTATTCGATATTTATTTCTTATTAAAAACCTATGAGCAGTAGCTAAGCAAAGGAGAACTCGGTCAAGCGCTTTTGTCGATATCCAGTAGTCAAACTCCAAGACAAGACGGAAGATAGAGTGAATCCTCTTCAAAACAAAGCCCCACCTGCCGATACCAGAGCCTGAGCTGGTAAACTCGTATAAATAAAGAACTTCACATTGGGCTTGTCCCTTTGTCTTAGATTTTCTATTCGCTTTCTGCCCTGCTGAATGCTTTCTTACTTTCTTCGACTTTCTTTTTTATTTACTGTTGGTAGAAATGATCTTCCCTCTATTCATAGGCCCGGGTTGACCGTCACTGCCTCACATCGCTACCTTAACTCCATTTTGCCCCCTTTGGGCAGAAAAGAAAAGAGAGAACTACTCGAAAACAAGTGGCAGATTCACGGGCAAGGATGGAAGGCGGAGACTGAAAGGAGAGGGTCCGAAGAAGCATTCTTAGGTCTTCGAAAGTATAACGAGATGATCTATCTATGCGATGTTCAAAATCCATACCATAGTCTTTTGTAAATCTTCTGATTTTAAGGACATTTACGAGCCCTTTATGACCTCTTTACGGACTATGAGAAGTCAGACCATTGGAAGGTCTTTCAGAAGCACTTTTTTCTCTTGGATGCTTGCACTAGGAAAGTCCGTGGGAAAGGTATAATAACCCTTACCTCTCTCTCTTCCCCCTTAGGCTATGCGAGTTGAATCCCTTTAAACTGATAGATAAATATCGTAATAATAAAGAAAAAAGGTTGATCTAGTACGATAAAAGGTTGATCTACTACGGCATCAGTCTTACGTAGTTTATGGAAATTGGCTTAGTGTTCAGTGTCTGAATCTTTCCTTTTCAGGTTGAGTTACGTGAACTCAATAAGCACTTATTTGAAATGCTATAGCGGAAGAGGGTTCCCTTTCATTGTGGAAGAAGGTAGACTGCAACCATGTCCTTTAAAGCTAGCCTTAAGGAAGTCTCAAACAAAGATAGGAGAATTACCCGGTATGCCCACATCCCCGTCTTAGTCAGTCAAGCTAATGGCCAATCAATCGTCCTTTCCAGCTACTCTGCTTCATTCTTTCTTCTCGAGTCAGTACCGGAATCACTCCTATTCCTATAAAAGAAGTAGGTTTCTGAACTCCCTAAGATCGAAGTCAATCTCTAAGCCTACCCGTAAGAAGAGTCTTTCTTTTCAACTGAACTGCATTTCCAATCCGTTTAGTCAGTCTCGTACCCCAAGCGTATACCCTTTTTTCTTTGCGTAAGACTATTGAAAGCATACCACTCGTTCTTGATCTATTTTTTTCTTTCCCTCAAAAGCCTTTATAGTCGAGCTTCCACTGCCCCCCTAAAGAAAGAAATGGGTGCACATAACTAACTCAACGACTTACGGGCACTCATCTCATGGATAGCCCTTCGCCAGAGTTGGTGCTTTTGCGCCATATAGTTCAGTCCCTTGGCAAAGAAGGTTGACTTCTCTCTCACTTCATTAGTACTGTAACTTCTCTTTTATTTAGCTTAGAAAGGAAAGTCTTTCCCTCTATAAAAGAGGGATTAGTACCCCTCCAAGACTGACTTCTTAGCCGAATAGTTCTCCTTATGATATGCAACCTCAAAACCCGATCGTTGAGCATTGACGAGGGTAACTCAGATAACTGGATTGATTGGCCTATCCCGGAACTGGAAGCGCGGATCAATATCAGCTGTCTTCAACTCGGGAATGGAAGCCAAAGTAAATTACTTCTCGGGCTACTTCCCATTCAATTTCATAGATCGTGAGTGGGTCTGTCGTCCTCCTCATTATAGGCTTCCTACTAGAATAAGAATAAATAAGCATCCCGTCGGCCGGGGAAGGAAATGAATAAGGAATACGAATTTGGTTCTGGCGACAAAGAAGTTCGGAGTTTCAAACAGAGATTCCGAAGAAGAGGCTAAGGAAGACGTTTCAGCCAGAGTCTCAACTAATAAGGAAAGGGGTTATCGACCGAGTTAGCTCGACCTTAAGGGAGAGGAGCGAAAGAAATACACTCTCTCTTTAGGGCTCATGGGTCTATCTTCGCTACGTGGCCCGGCTACCAAACTACCAATCGTTCGATCCCTTTCCCAAGCGGCTCTCCCCTTGCTATGATGATTTCTTTTTCCTAAAACGAAAGTGAGTTCAGTGGGTCAATCTCATACGGGATTTCATTCATTCAGTCTATTTCTCCTAACGGTTCTAGAGGCATAGTTTTTTAGTTTCCTCCCATCGATCTATTCTATTGAGTTGCCTACCCTCGGATCATAAGCTGCCTTAAGCCCTACAGTTTATTCGCTAGCCGTTGTTGGGACTTAGTTCAGAGTTAGCCTTTATAGCTTAGCTTTGAAAGCATTACAATCCCAGCGGATTCATCAATAGCAGTAGAGTCGTAAACAAGAACAGCAGAGTTTACAGCTGAACAAGTCACTTCCTTCTTTGCTTCAAAACAGAGAAGAGCGGAAACGACTACGAGAGCAGTTACTCTTCTAACTTTAACACCGGATACGCATTCAGTTACCTTTCTAAGAGCTACTTTCATTTCTCTTCTTTGCTTCACTTCTGGTAAGGCTTATCGGTCTTCTGGCTAGGCATACTACTAATCGATTCTTTGACCCGAAACGGTCGAGCAACCGCTACATTTCTTGAACGGTCACAGCCTACATAACTTCTCTCCCTCTTTTCAAGGAAGTGAGTCTCAGACCTATGTAGTTCTCGGCCCCTTTTTAACCAGTTTCTGTAGGTGCTTTCATGGCTCTTCACTCCAGCCCTGAAGTAGTCTGGAGACCAATCTCCCTCTTTAATCCCTACATAACATAACATAACGTGGGCCTTCCGTTATGAGGTCGGATCTTCAAAACAGCTCTTAGTCCTACCGCTTTCCATTAGATGTCTGTGCTTTCGGGTTGAGTCCCATTGCCCTAGCGAAATAGTCTGGTTCGCTGCCTGTTCTTTGATCCTTTCTTTATGAGAGAAAAAGAAACCTTCGATCGGAATACAAATAAGATCAAAAAGGCCATCATTAAGGCAAATAAGGCAATAGCTTCCGTTAGAGCAAATCCCAAAATGGCATAACCAAATAATTGTTTAGCTAATGACGGATTTCTAGCCACGGAATGGATCAAAGAACTGAAGACATTTCCAATACCGACAGCAGCTCCCGCCAAAGCAATTGTAGCAGCTCCTGCACCGATTGATTTTGCACCTTCTAACATTTTCTAAAATAATGAATTCATTCTCTCGTCACGCTTTGAACATAACAATAAAATTTAAGATGAACTATATACTCTCCTCGTCGATTCTTCCCTTCGTTCCATCCTTATTTATTCATTCAAGTAGGACCATGCCCTTGCGCCCGTTCCCAATCGTGGACGGCGACCGTTAACGCATCCTTGGCCTTTAGATTTTGATCATTAAGGAAGGCGTCCCGCAGTTGATAAATGTCGTTGAGAACGTTCGCGATTTCTTTTTGTTTTTGTGGAGAAGCAGTTTCGAGATGCAAATCCTCGAAGACCTTTTCCAGCACGTCTGCTCTTGGCCTTCGATGCTGGCAAGACCGGAGAACCCGCACAATTTCCTTTTTTAAAAACGAAATAGGGGGGTCCTCCGGTCCCATGGCCGCGGGGGTTGCTTGAGACGGCCCTGTTTGCTCCATGACCCCGGTTGCTTGACTAGTAGCTTCGTGGTCCCCCTCGTTTGGGGCCTCCTCTGCAAAAAACTGAAGCAATGCAGCCCAATCCGAGGATGATGGGATTTGTATGGATGATTCGGGCGAAAATGCCGCCTCTCTTTTTTCGGGGTCCCTAGCCGTGGATGTTTCTGGGCCATGAGATGGACCCGCCCCAGAAGAATCCATCCAATTTCCGAGAAAAGGCGCGGATTCGCTACTGAAGAGGGCCCTGACAGCCCGAACAAATGCAAAGGTAAGACCGCACGAGCAGCCTATCTTGAGCAACAAATAAGTAAGGGCTCGACCCCCGAGAGATAAACCAAGCTTCACAAGTAAGCTTTGAAAGCACTCCACCTTTTCCAGGTGAAGACAAAGAAAATAGGAAAAGATGAGAAAAGTAAAAACGATTAGGAATGAATAGAGAAATTGGCGAAAACGCGGAGATAACGGTCGAAGGATACCTTTTTTATTCACTTTATTATTTAATGCTTTCATTTGAGGCATGATAGATTTTTCAGGTCGCTTCTGACCAGAAGATAAATGACAAATCCGACCTATTCTCATAGGAATAATCATACCAGATCGATGAGACGTATAGAACACACTTCGTGGCTGGAATCTAAAGAACATCATATTCCTGGGGGGGAACATACTATACCGTCATTCTTTGAAATTTCTTTCATTTTCCTTCAAAACAGAGCACTAAGTTACATACGAGTTTCTCCCATTAAAATGGGGTATTATGCTTTTCCGCTTGATTAATTAATTAATTAGACTTAAGAAAATTCTTCTAGTTGGGTATATTTTCTTATATAGTCTAAAGAGTGGTTCACCACTTTGGGTGAATTTAGGTATAGGCGGGGACAGGATTCGAACCACTGACACAAGGATTTTCAGTCCTTTGCTCTAACCAGCTGAGCTACCTGAACCACTTTCCTAAAGTCTCTTTTCTTATTCTCTTTTCTGAATCTATCTGTTCGACTTGCATGTGTTAAGCATAAGGCTTCAGCCAATCTCGAAACGAAACATTGCCTGACGTGAACGGACGCTTTCTCGAATCTTCACCTTTCCTACGATCTTTCTTCTCTTATGTAATTTTCTTATTTAGTCTAAAGAGTGGATCAAAGTTAAGAGTCATTTTCATCCTCTTAACATTGATCAGAAGCATCCTGCAGCTTAGCTTACTACTTACTATAAGTCATTTCCATAGTTCAATTTCTCACAAGAAGAAAGGTAAGAAGCCGAAAGGTAAGAAAGATAAGAAGAAGGAAAATGACAGACGCTAACCTTACATTAACTTTGCGCAGACTGATCACTCGTGGCACACAAGCTATATGATCGATTATTCAAATGCGCTTCGATTTCATATACTCACTTCTTCGCTTTACTCAAACTATATGCGGGAGTCACTGTATTCTAAAAGGAGTACCCGAGGGCTTTAGCGGTTCCCGTGCTGATCGATTTAATTAATCAAGCAAAGGAGTAGATTTGTTGTTCCAGATCGGGGGGGAGGTGTAAGGGCAAGAATTGTCTAACCAATCGATCCAGTATACCTACTTTATTCATTTCATGGCACGGCCAGACTCCTTGTGCTGTCAGGTCATGAAGGCCAAATCTTTCCCATCCAATAGCTCTTTATAAGCTGAATCCACATTTTCTTTTGAAAAGTTCTGTTAGGTTATTAACCAGGAGATCCAGCCGGAAAGACTTTCGATAACTCAATTTCCGAAATCGGTTGCCTTCTCTAAACAGTTTTGTACGCTAGCTAGGGCTTCTCCTTTTTCTTTTCTTTCACTTCACAGGCGAGGAACTTCCATGAGGAGGGTTCGCTCTTCCCACGTTGTCAGAGTGGGGGTTTTTTGACTTCAACCGTATACCATGACCTGGCTTCAAACCCACCGGCCCGAAACGGGAGAATTTTTTAGATGCGGAAGTAGACTTAGCCCCTCCTCGCCTAAAGGCTCTTATCGCAGCGTGGCGTTCAGCTGCCGTTCATGTTACCTCCTTTCTTCCATCTCGTTGGCAGGTTCATAAGCAGGGGAATCAGACTGCATTCAAGGGCTTTTTGCTCCCTACAAAAGAAAGAGCGTCAGTGCTGCGTTCGTTCCTTATTCCTGATCCCCCTTACTTTGCTGACACTGAAGCCAATACCAATAGTCAGTAGCTTCGCCATCTAAGGTTTCCCTACCAGATCAGGTTTTCCCAGATGAGTAATCTTCTTCATCAGGCTTCCTTCTCGCACTCGAAGTGGTAGCGGTACTGGAATCTTCCCTAAAAAACCTATGAGATATGGTTTCATTCCACCAGTCCCCTAACATAGAGAGCAGGGGGTCAAAGGGCTTCACTTCGGAACCTTTTCTTGCTTTTGAGCTCTTCCATCTCATTTCGATGCGCTGTTGTGCCTCTTTGGTTGAAGACTGCTGGCTGGTCTCGACCTCTTATCCATACCGCCGAGTGAGCAGATGTTCAAACTCCAGATTTGATAATAGAAAAGGAATCAGTCGAAAGAAAGTAGCCTGTGCTTGGCGTCAGCTACGAAGCCTCTGTTTGAAAGGAAGCAAACTAAGATGAAAGGAATCCAGAAAGGAGAAAGTTAGATCGAAAGGCCCACAGGCGTTAGAACTCAAGCTCGTAGTCTCGGAACTGCTTGTATCTCGCTTTTTGAGAGTGCTTTCTTCTCTTGGGACTGGCTAGCACTCCTTCCCCACAAAGTAGAACATAAATGCCTATCTTTACCTCACTAACGTCCAGACTATATAAAGCACGTCTTAAATGCCTTTAGATCTGACTGACCGAACCGAACTAAATAACCGATATAAACGCCTACAGATTCACTCTATTTAGCTGACTTTCGAGCTCAGACTGTCTTAATACCGTACCCCGCAATATGAAGACTGATCGCTCGCTTCGTCTACGAATAGTCAGTTTTCATTCATTCTGCAGTCTACTCTGGCTTGAAGACAAAGCCATTCGCTAATGTAATAGTAATAGTCTATCTCTTTTATATATTGGGCTGGCTAATTCGCTCGGATTCTCATTAATTCTCCAACTTCACGCCCTACTCGTGGGGGAAGGCTTTCTAAGTCGGATCAAGTACTGCCTTCTCATAATAAGATATAACTCGTCAGTCAGCTTAGAGGTATTAAATTCTTTTGCTCCTTGACGATAGGGATTGAGGTGTGCTTTATAACAATGAAATAGAAAGATAAGTTTAAGCATGGGACTTTATCCAAAGTGGGTCCTAAGCTCACAAATCTCTACCCGAATAGGGTGAACCCGAGAGACGAGTGCATCGGTACCTTCTTTACAACTATATGAACTCCATTCACTCTCTGCATCAAAATTCCATCTTTATCCTCTCTCTGGTCCCTGGGGGAACCAACCATTTCCTATAATTGCATATCTTAGGATGCCCAGGGTAAGACCATACGACTTCCTTTAGCCAGATTCACTGTAATATCACTGTAATAGAATATTCAACTCAGTCCTCTCCTGCTAGTCGAGTCTCCCTTATCTCTCTTGGTCTAAAACTCGTACGAAACTCCTGCTCGTATGCTTCGACTCGAACCCTCATAAAGGGAATTGGCACTTCACTCGCTTAGATCACGTCTGCTTTTTCTGTTTGATTGGTCTTTTGCCTAAGCTTTGGCGAGACCTTGAATCGATAAATGGAAGGGCTACTGGTCATCGCAGGAACTAAACTCCCGAAGACCTCATCCAGAGGTCTTTGATTCCTTGCAAGACTCATATAGTAACCCGTCACCCTACGAAATGAAAAGAGATGGCGGTTCCTCGGCCTTGCCCCATTCCGCTTCTTAACCTATGTATTGGGTTGGGAAAGCTGCTTAACTTCGTGCCTCTGCCCTTTAATCCTCTCCTTCTCCATTCGACATGGCTACAGCCAGACAGTCTTTCTTGAACGTAGGGCAGTTCGTTTCTAATAGATTTAGATCAGGGTCTAAATAAGACAGACGATATGGGGAAAACTAAACTTGCATTCCTTCATTAATGTTATTTCATTTCGGTTGAAGATGAATCAGGTGCGACATAACCCATTCAATTAGCTGCCGCTTTCCTTCAATTCCACTACCTGCCACTAGTTGAAGTGATGTTCCCAGGCCGGGCTAGCTTCTCTCCCTAGGGTCGATTGTCCGTCTAGTGAGTTAGCGCTGAGACTTTTTCTCCTTTACCCACCAGTCAAGGCAAGGCTGGTCATGGTGACAATAAATGCTGTTTCAACTCCATATCTGTCAATCAAGTTCTACTCGCTACTAAAGAAAGAAGGTCCGGTCGAAGCGAAGGAGTCACAAACCTTCAACTCATCGAGGAAAAGGCAATCAACTCTTTCTCTCTCTCAACTATTTGCTCTTGACGTAGTGGCTACCACCAATTTATCTAAGACTAAGTAAGACTAAGATCGATAGACGCATGCGCCCCGTGATGTGATGAAGAGAAACTGATCTTCTTAGTCCCAGAGTCTTGTAACTCACTTAGTCTGGAAACTCAGCGCTGAAAGCCCGATTATGTTCGACTTTGAAAGCGAAACTGGCTTTCTTTTTTGCCCTCGCCCTGAAATGCTATAAGTTTTTGATATCGCTTTTCTGGGGAAAATGCTTGGTAGTGCCCAGACTTGCTTTTCCCACCGACCGTCAAAAAAAGGAGAGTGGCTGATTTAACACAATCAATGCGTTGAAAAATTCCTCTAAGACAATCATAGTCTCAGTGGATGCATCTTGAGGGCATATTTCAACTGTGAACCTGATTGATTATTCTTTTTTCGACTTGCTTGATCTCACAAGGAACTGCTAGCGTCTGAGTCTATCTCCAATCCCTATCGTGAAATAGCTTAGATAAAGCTCACGGGAAAACCACACTTTTCTTTCTTCATTCGGTTAGGTCAGGTCAATCAGCCCCTAAGCTGGCCTCTGTCTGGTCAGTCTAAGGCTGGGATGGGACTCCCCAATGGAATGGTGTTAGAGCGGCTTGGCATTCCGCCCCTATCGCTAAATCAATGAGATACGTGGATCAAGAAGCTATCTTTGTTTGAGCGGCTCTGCCTAAGGTCGAGCTGCTATCGCTGCTTGCCCCTCTCGTCTAGTGGCTTTTGCCTTTTTTAAAAGATATTTTCAACTTTTTTTTGTCTAGAAAGAGAATGCCTTCTATAATAACAAATACATAATCTAAGGGAAAAGACATGAGATCAAGTGAGAACTCAAGAATGTTCTTGCTCCTCAAGAAAGACAAGACGGCAGGGAACTAAGGTGATGGCTTGTAGCTTTTCCACCTACCTATCATACAATCTATACTTTGAGACCTGATGAATGAAGGGCGGGCTCACTCCTCTAATGCTGTGATAGAAGAGAGGTGCCAGGGGAATCAATGCTCTCAGCTGAAACAGGGCTTGAAGTCTTCGGGCAATCTGCTTCCTATCGAGTGGCATCAACCAGAATAGCTGATCGAGCTCTTTGGTACGCGGCTAACCTTTCAAATTGAGCTGTTCTTCTTACTCCCATAAACTCAAGAAATTGGGTTGGGTAAGATAAGGACTCCTATAATAAAGCTCTTTTTCTTGCTCTCGTGCTGGATGTCATCTCGGCATATCGGTCGGTTTAAGAGGAATCAGGGGTCATTGGCCGTTGACTTTTTATTCTCTTCTCTGAACTGCTCTTAGGCTAAGATTGAATCCGCTTCTCTTCCGTATTCCTCCGCTCGAGTTTCTGTTGCCGAAGCTGTCTTTCAGCCCTTTCTTTCAAGCTTCCGTGAGTCAGCTCGGTAGCTAGTCTAGTCAAATACATTCTCTTCCCTGAATAGGGGTTGCTCCTTCTTCTCGTCCACTCGGGAATGAAGCCTTCCCTTTCGCTGCTAACCTTTTAAATGGAGTTGAGCTGGCTACTAAATCAATTGCTTCAGTGAAGGTTCCTTCATCAAATCAAATATAGGTGGCAGGGTCAGACAAAGAGTCCACTGCTGTCCAGTCATAGTCAGTAGAAGCAGCGTAGGCTCAGCTCGATCCATTTCTTTTCAATGATTTGATGATAAGCAATTCATGCACAATTCAATTCTTTCCACGCTCGGTTCAAACGAGAGACCTCAAACCAACAAGACGGGCAATCCTCTCGTAGACTGAGCACTATTAGCTGTATATTATTCTGTACATACGGTGTAAATACCGTATATTCTTGTATTTTTTTTTTACCATATATATAAAAGATCTCCTAGGGCACAAAGCCCATCTTGCTCTCCAATTCTACAAGCGCTAACCCAATCTCACTGAATGAAGTTTCACATCTTTCGTCTCAACTTGTCGGACCGCTACTCGAACCCGGAGCGATGGGTGGGGAAGGAAGATGAGGGTGAACTTCAATGGAGAAAGAAAGCACTCGATGATCAGTTCTCTACCGGGACAAAGAAGATGATCACCAGCAGAGAAAGCAATTCGAACCTTATAGTCTCCCTACTGTGAGGGAGACTGCCCGTGTCCTACTTCCTTTGAATGAACACAAACCAATCACGTAATCATCTATACATATGTCATTATTGGAACATGATCCGATCTTCGAGAAGTAGTGTTATGATGCTTCCATCCCTTTTATCTTCTTTCGAGAGAAGAGGTAGGCATTTATGCCTCGACGAGAAGTCTTTAGGAGACCTGTTACCGTGCTACTCTTCACTGGTTAGAGATCTAACTTCATGGGTGACAGCCAGGGAAAATCCTCTCATCAACGGGACGGACACAAAGAGGTTCATTTTATTTCCTAATTCAAGTGTGGAGAATGATTGAACGGAGAAAGAAAGAATCATGCGCAACAGGCTTCTGCTAGGCAATAAGACTAGACTCTGACTGACTGACTAAGGATTTTAAGGGAGCTCGGAGCCTGATGCCCCTCGCCGTCTTGGCAAGGTTTGGCAATGAGACTCAGTTTGACATCCATCGAAAGCGGAGAGACCGAAGGAGAGTGTCCTTCCCCAGCATCCATTCCTTCGTAGTCTTGTTTGATAGTAGGAAAGCGTAACCTAAGCGCAACAACGAGCTTCCGCCAGACAATTGGACCGCTCACTACTTTGACTATTACTGGGAGACTGATCATCCAGAGGAGAGCAAAGAAAATAGGGTTTCGGTTGCTTCACTTCACAGGGTAAGGGGGGCTGGGCTATTCATTACCGAGCTACTCTACGTATTGGTAGGACTATAACCCTCTCTTAGAAATCCCCTCTTCATCGGGTCAGGCTGAAAAGGCCTCGTTCTTCCTTCCTTCCTGGAAAAAGGAGTGTAGTGTCCTATTCTGCCGCTTCGGGTGCCTCAGCTGCTTTGTATGATTCATATGAAGCAATCGGATGCGGATTCCTCTGCTTCTACGGGGGATTCAGATGTGGATTCTAAGGCTAATGCTGCTTCATACCTTACCCGGTTCGTTGGAACCACTTCGTTCGGATCCACGGAACTACGAAGCTAGGACGGTGGGGAAGGATAAGAGATCATATCTGTGCGTTCCCGGCCGAGCTTCTTCAATTATCTTTTTTGGATGATATTGGAACCTTGGCTATTTCACCCACCCACTGCCCCTTCTCAATGTGGCTTAAAAGCGCTCTTTAAATGTCCTTCTCGAGCATACATAATATTTTTTTTTCGCTTTGTCCCCTACCCTAGGATTGAGGATTTTCATCCTATGCCCACTGCTCAAAATCCGAAGACTAGCTTTCGTACATAAGCTCCTCCAACAGCTTAGGAAAGAGCAAGGACGAAGCGAGCCACGGGAATAAGGCAAGCAAAGGCAAGGGTCAATTGGCCAAGCCATCATCATAGGGGATATAGGCATCGTCGAACAACGGATCCACTTGCTCTAAAAGCAAGCCTGACCTTTACCTTTCACTTTGACTGACCCCTCTTCCGTTGGTCTACTAAATTGACATAGACCTCCCCCTATGGAAAAGTCAATCCACTCTCCCTAATGGTCGAGCTATTGACATCTCTGCCCCTGAACAGGATAAGCTTTTCCGCCCCTTCCCTTATTCAGCAGAGTGGTGCTCACTTACCCGGTAAAGGCAGAGAGATAGGAAGGATCCCCTCGGCCCCGGATTCTCCCCACTCAAAGACACCATCACAGCCCAACTCCAACACATGCAAATAAGGCTCGACGCACGGACTATACTTTTACAATAGAATACCTGGAATCTCAAAGCAGCACCAAGGCTGAGGAAAAGGAGAGAACGAACGAAGAAAGGGTTTCGATATGTCACATTTCCAGAATCGGAATATCCCGAATCATGAAAAAAAGAAAGAAGGTGAATTACCATTACCGGGTCCAATGGGAATTGTTTTGTTATTTAGGAAACCATAAGGAGGATGGGAAAGCAACTATGACTAGTAGATAAAGAGTAAAGAGTAGTGAAAGGATTGAAACCAAAGAGAAGATACTATCGATCAAACTAGATCGATAGCAGCATGTCCAAAATTGACAACATTGCTAAAAAGAATTCAAAGAAGACGGTTCAAAGCAGTCAGCTCCTCCTTAGCAACTCGAGCGTCTTCTTTCCAGCTTTCGAAGCTGCTTCACCCTGGCCCTGTGGCTTTTTTCCTCCAATCGAACCGAAGGGAATCGCAGATTTATTCCGTTTTTAGTTCTTCGATCTCTCGCTTCAGATCACCGCTTCGAAAAGCTAACGTCCTCATCTTTGCTTCGACGCGATCGAAGACCTCCTGAGCTATCCTCAAAGCCTCTTGGGCTGCGGAAAGAGCAATCTCAGCTTGCAAGAATTCGTCAACA